CTCGATCTGTACAATTGCGACCTTATAATGCAATTGCATTCTCGGGTCCAATTGCTGTCTTTGTTTCTGTATTTTTGATCTATCCATTGGGTCAGTCCGGTTGGTTTTTCGCACCTAGTTTTGGTGTAGCAGCTATTTTCCGATTTATCCTTTTCTTTCAAGGTTTTCATAATTGGACCTTGAATCCATTTCATATGATGGGAGTTGCCGGAGTATTGGGTGCTGCTCTTCTATGTGCTATTCATGGTGCTACCGTGGAAAATACTTTATTTGAAGATGGTGATGGTGCAAATACGTTCCGTGCTTTTAACCCGACTCAAGCTGAAGAGACCTATTCCATGGTCACTGCTAACCGTTTCTGGTCCCAGATTTTTGGGGTTGCTTTTTCCAATAAACGTTGGTTACATTTCTTCATGTTATTTGTGCCAGTGACCGGTTTATGGATGAGTGCCATTGGAGTAGTTGGTCTAGCTCTAAACTTACGTGCCTATGATTTTGTTTCCCAGGAGATCCGTGCAGCAGAAGATCCTGAATCTGAGACTTTCTACACAAAAAATATTCTCCTGAACGAAGGTATTCGTGCTTGGATGGCGGCTCAAGATCAGCCTCATGAAAACCTTATATTCCCTGAGGAGGTCCTACCCCGTGGAAACGCTCTTTAATGGAACTATAGCTTTAGCTGGTCGTGATCAAGAAACCACTGGTTTCGCTTGGTGGGCCGGTAATGCCCGACTTATTAATTTGTCTGGTAAATTGCTTGGGGCTCACGTGGCTCATGCCGGATTAATTGTATTCTGGGCCGGAGCAATGAACCTATTCGAAGTGGCTCATTTCGTACCGGAAAAGCCTATGTATGAACAAGGATTGATTTTACTTCCCCATCTAGCTACTCTAGGATGGGGAGTCGGTCCTGGTGGGGAAATCGTGGACACTTTTCCATATTTTGTATCTGGGGTACTTCACTTAATATCTTCTGCGGTTTTAGGTTTTGGTGGTATTTATCATGCACTTATAGGACCCGAAACTTTAGAAGAATCTTTTCCATTCTTTGGCTATGTATGGAAAGATAGAAACAAAATGACCACAATTTTGGGTATTCACCTAATCTTGCTAGGTGCTGGTGCTTTTCTTCTAGTGCTCAAGGCTTTGTATTTCGGAGGTGTATACGATACCTGGGCTCCCGGCGGTGGAGATGTAAGAAAAATTACGAACCCGACTCTTAACCCAAGTGCTATATTTGGTTATTTACTGAAATCTCCTTTCGGAGGAGAGGGATGGATCGTTAGCGTGGACAATCTAGAAGATATAATTGGAGGACATGTATGGTTAGGTTCCATTTGTATCTTCGGTGGTATCTGGCATATCTTAACCAAACCTTTTGCATGGGCTCGCCGTGCATTCGTATGGTCCGGAGAAGCTTATTTGTCCTATAGTTTAGCGGCTCTATCTCTCTTTGGTTTTATTGCTTGTTGTTTCGTTTGGTTCAACAACACAGCTTATCCTAGTGAATTCTATGGGCCCACCGGCCCAGAAGCCTCTCAAGCTCAAGCGTTTACTTTTCTAGTTAGAGACCAACGTCTTGGAGCTAGTGTGGGGTCTGCCCAAGGACCTACTGGTTTAGGTAAATACCTTATGCGTTCTCCGACTGGAGAAATTATCTTTGGAGGGGAAACGATGCGTTTTTGGGATCTCCGTGCTCCCTGGTTGGAACCCCTAAGGGGCCCTAATGGTTTGGACCTGAGCAAGTTGAGAAAGGACATACAGCCTTGGCAGGAACGACGTTCGGCAGAATATATGACTCATGCTCCTTTAGGTTCTTCAAATTCTGTGGGTGGTGTAGCTACCGAAATCAATGCGGTGAATTATGTCTCTCCCCGAAGTTGGTTATCCACCTCCCATTTCGTTTTAGGATTTTTCTTGTTCATAGGTCATTTGTGGCATGCGGGAAGGGCTCGTGCAGCTGCAGCAGGATTTGAAAAAGGAATTGATCGTGATTTCGAACCTGTCCTTTCCATGACTCCTCTTAACTGAAACAAGAAATAGAACCAGATGGAAGAGAAAGAAATTCAATTTCATTACATCCATCTCCCATATCGGAGGGATAGGAGTATTTGAAAATACTCTCTTTCCAACTGGATCCTTCTAGCTCGGCTATATCCAGCCGAGCTATTCTCTTTTTTTTTTTTTTACTGGACCGGACTAATATAATAAATGTGATTGTTGAAAAAAAAAACAGGAGAGAGAGGGATTCGAACCCTCGATAGTTTTTTTACTATACCGGTTTTCAAGACCGGAGCCATCAACCACTCGGCCATCTCTCCCGGAGACAACTTCTATTCTACCCCTTCAGATAATAACTAACTATAAGCATAAGGGACGAGACCAACCATACCTGTGACATATGATGATTTCACATTATCATCTGGAATGGAAAAAAAGTTTGAAAAGCTCGATCAATTTCTGGTAAAATCCTTTTCGTAGTGCATTTGATCAGAATTTAAAATTGGGGATCGGATGGTATAGTCTATTCAATCTGTTGGGAGCTTGTAAGATCACAACCATGACTATTGCTTTCCAATCAGCTGTGTTTGCATTAATTGCTATTTCATTTTTACCAGTGATTGGTGTACCTGTTGCACTTGCCTCTCCTGATGGTTGGTCAAGTAGCAAAAATGTTGTATTTTCGGGTGTATCATTATGGATCGGATCAGTCCTTTTTGTAGGTATCCTTAATTCTTTCATATCTCAGATCTGTTCTAGATGTTTTAGGTTCAAACCCCCCCCCTCCCGAAGGGCTTTTTTATAGTTATTCTTAAGGACCTTTTCCCTTAAGGCCCAAGGAACCCAATGAAGGTGCTCAAGGGAGGGGTTTTTCGTAAATGAATTAATAATTGGACCATTAATAAATGGTATCTACTGACGAATGGGATTGAACATATATGTATTTTCAAAATGATGTTTCAATTTTATGAATATATATATATTCATAACGAATAAAATGCGGGTATGGTTGAATGGTAAAATTTCTCCTTGCCAAGGAGAAGATGCGGGTTCGATCCCCGCTACCCGCCCGTTATATGGAAATGGAATATGAAAATGAATAGTTCATGTATTGATCGTATCTTTTCCTCACTTTTCATTAAAGTAAAAAAGTGATAATGAAAGAGTAATCCTTTATAAAGTGAGGAAGTAATTCTTTCCGGACCAAAATACTTCTTATGTTCTGGTCTGGCGGAGACAGGATTTGAACCCGTGACCTCAAGGTTATGAGCCTTGCGAGCTACCAGACTACTCTACTCCGCACCATTGATTTATATCATAAGCAGAATGGATGGGTATCATGGAATATACTACCCCTATCCCAGGGGTAGGGGTAGTTTTCCATTATAACAATAAACTTCAATCACTTTTTTCTTTTTCCTACCAACTCGATTTTTTTATCCCGGGCAATAAACATGCGTGGGCCATCTCACGGAGTACGTGTCCGGACAATCCAAAGTCTCGATAGTTGGCTCTAGGTCTTCCAGTCGAAGAACAACGTCGATGGAGACGTGTAGGTGCACTATTACGTGGTGAAGATTGCAATTTTCTATGAATTTCCCATTTGTCATCCAATGATGAAACTTTGCTTTCATCCTCCAAAGATTTACGAATCAAATGATATTTTCGTTCCAGTGCTTGTCTTTTCTTTTCTCTCTGAATGAGACTCTTTCTCGCCATAATAGTTCAGTCGGTACTATTACCTACCAGGAATAAAAATATAGATCAGATTTGAGATGGATAAATATTACGTTGATTACTTTTTCTCTGTGCGGTATTTTCATTTATACAAAAATATCCCATTCACTTATTAAATTGATGAAGAAGAATTAACCAAATTTACCTGATGTAGAGGCAATTAAAAAAGCTGCATAAGTGAATATATAACCTACGGAAAAGTGAGCTAATCCAACTAATCGTGCTTGAACAATGGAAAGAGCTACCGGCTTGTCTCTCCATCGAACTAAATTAGCAAAAGGTGTGCGTTCATGGGCCCATGCAAGAGTTTCGATCAATTCCTGCCAATATCCACGCCAGGAAATCAGAAACATAAATCCAGTAGCCCAAACAAGATGCCCGAATAAGAACATCCATGCCCAAACAGATAAACTGTTCATACCGAAAGGATTGTATCCATTAATAAGTTGTGAAGAATTTAACCATAGATAATCTCTTAACCATCCCATTAAATAAGTGGAAGACTCATTAAATTGCGCTACATTACCCTGCCATAACGTTATATGCTTCCAATGCCAATAGAAAGTAACCCATCCAATAGTATTCAACATCCAGAAAACTGCCAAATAAAAAGCATCCCAGGCCGAGATATCGCAAGTACCACCCCGTCCCGGACCATCGCAAGGAAAACTATAACCAAAATCTTTCTTATCTGGCATTAGCTTGGAACCACGTGCATCCAAAGCACCTTTCACTAGGATCAATGTAGTTGTATGCAAACCTAGAGCAATAGCATGATGAACCAAAAAATCTCCAGGACCGATTGTTAAGAACAATGAATTATTATTATCATTAATAGCATTTAACCAACCAGGTAACCATATGCTCTTACCTGCCTCGAATGCTGGACCACTTGTCGAAGACAGGAGTACATCGAAACCATATAAGGTCTTACCATGAGCAGATTGTATCCACTGAGCAAATATAGGCTCGATCAATATTTGTTTTTCTGGAGTACCGAAAGCAAGCATAACATCATTATGAACATAAAGTCCCAAGGTATGGAAACCTAGTAATAAACTAACCCAACTAAGATGAGATATTATAGCTTCCTTCTGCTCCAACATTCTCGCCAATACATTATCCTTATTTTGTTCCGGATTATAATCCCTAATGAGGAATATAGCTCCATGAGCAAAGGCCCCTGTCATAATGAACCCGGCAATATATTGATGATGAGTATATAATGCAGCTTGGGTGGTGAAGTCTTGTGCTATGAATGCATAAGGGGGTAAAGAATACATGTGTTGAGCTACCAAGGAAGTTATAACCCCCAAAGAAGCTAAAGCAAGACCCAATTGAAAATGAAGAGAATTATTGATTGTGTTATAAAGACCCTTATGTCCGCGTCCTAAGCGGCCTCCTGGAGGAACATGTGCCTCCAAAATATCTTCTATACTGTGACCAATGCCAAAGTTGGTTCTATACATATGACCAGCAATTGAAAAAACAAATGCAATAGCTAAATGATGATGAGCCATATCAGTCAGCCATAAACTTTGAGTTTGTGGATGGAATCCTCCGAGAAGAGTTAGAATAGCAGTTCCCGCCCCTTTAGAGGTACCGAATAAGTGACTACTGGAATCAGGATTTTGAGCATAAAGATTCCACTGACCCGTGAAAAGCGGTCCTAAACCTTGGGGATGTGGTAATACATCCAAAAAATTATTCCATCTGACGTGCTCTCCCCTTGATTCAGGAATAGCAACATGAACTAAATGCCCTGTCCAAGCTAGAGAACTTACTCCGAAGAGTCCTGACAAATGATGATTTAGACGGGATTCGGCATTTTTGAACCATGAAACACTTGGTCTCCATTTAGGTTGTAAATGTAACCTACCCGCTATTAAAAAGATGGCAGAAACAAATAGCAAGAAAAGAGCTCCGGCATAAAGATCTTCGTTAGTGCGTAAGCCGATTGTATACCACCACTGATAAACACCGGAATAAGCAATATTGACTGGACCGGGAGCACCTCCTCGGGTAAAGGCTTCTATAGCTGGTTGACCAAAATGAGGATCCCAAATTGCATGAGCAATGGGTCTTACATGTAAGGGATCGCGTACCCATGCTTCAAAATTGCCTTGCCAAGCCACATGGAACAAATTACCAGAGGTCCACAGAAATATTATTGCCAACTGACCAAAGTGGGAAGCAAAAATTTTATGATAAAGGCGTTCTTCGGTAATATCATCATGACTCTCGAAGTCATGTGCGGTTGCAATACCGAACCAAATACGACGAGTAGTTGGGTCCTGGGCCAAGCCTTGGCTGAACTTTGGAAATCTTGATGCCATAATGCTTTTCAAATCCTCCTAACCATTATCCTACTGCAATAATTCTTGCCAGGAAGAACGCCCATGTTGTGACGATTCCACCCAGAAGGTAATGAGCTACTCCTACAGCACGTCCCTGTACAATGCTCAAGGCTCTGGGCTGGATAGCAGGAGCAACCTTCAATTTGTTATGGGCCCAAACGATAGATTCAATCAGTTCTTGCCAGTACCCACGGCCGCTGAATAAGAACATTAAACTAAAGGCCCAAACAAAATGAGCACCTAAAAATAAAAGACCATATGCAGATAATGAAGAACCATAAGATTGAATCACTTGAGAGGCTTGTGCCCATAGAAAGTCACGGAGCCACCCGTTAATCGTAATGGAACTCTGTGCAAAGTTTCCTCCCGTGATATGAGTTACCACTCCCTGATCACTTATACTACCCCAAACATCGGACTGCATTTTCCAGCTGAAATGGAATATTACTACCGAAATTGCATTGTACATCCAAAATAAACCAAGGAAAACATGATCCCAGGCAGATACTTGACATGTTCCTCCTCTCCCAGGTCCATCGCAAGGAAAGCGAAAACCAAGATTTGCTTTATCGGGTATTAAACGGGAGCTGCGGGCGAATAGAACACCTTTAAGTAGGATTAAAACAGTCACATGGATAGTAAATGCATGAATGTGATGTACCAAAAAATCTGCGGTTCCCAATGGAATTGGTAACAAAGCCACCTTGGAACCTACTGTCACCAAATCACCACCTCCCCAGGTTAAGCTGGTACTCGCTGTTGCACCAGGAGCTGTTGAACCGGGTGCTGAAGCATGGGTGTTTTGTATCCATTGAGCAAAGATAGGTTGTAATTGTATAGCAGTATCTGAGAACATATCTTGAGGACGTCCTGGAGCGCTCATAGTATCATTATGAATATACAGACCAAAACTATGGAAGCCTAAGAATATACATACCCAGTTGAGGTGTGATATAATTGCATCACGATGTCTAAGAACGCGATCTAATAAATTGTTGTATTGAGTAGTTGGGTCATAGTCTCTTACCATAAAAATCGCTGCATGTGCAGCAGCGCCAACTATGATAAATCCACCAATCCACATATGATGTGTGAACAGAGAGAGTTGGGTACCATAGTCAATAGCTAGGTATGGATAGGGGGGCATCGCATACATGTGGTGAGCTACGACAATAGTTAAAGATCCTAAAAGAGCTAGGTTAATAGCTAATTGAGCATGCCATGAGGTAGTTAAGATCTCGTAAAGGCCTTTATGGCCTTCCCCCGTAAATGGACCTTTATGAGCTTCTAAAATGTCCTTGATGCTATGTCCAATGATCCAATTGGTCCTATACATATGACCGGCTATCAGGAAAAGAATTGCAATAGCCAAATGATGATGCGCAGTATCGGTCAGCCACAGACCCCCCGTTACTGGATTTAATCCTCCACGAAAAGTCAAAAAGTCTGAATATTCTGACCAATTAAGGGTGAAAAATGGGGTCAATCCCTCATCAAAACTGGGATAAAGTTGAGCCATAAGATCGCGATTCAAAATAAATTCATGAGGAAGTGGTATCTCTTTAGGATCCACTCCAGCGTCTAGAAGTTGGTTAATGGGTAAAGAAACGTGGACTTGGTGTCCAGCCCAACCTAGAGACCCAAGTCCTAGTAACCCTGCTAAATGATGGTTCAACATGGATTCTACATCTTGGAACCAACTCAATTTTGGGGCAGCTTTGTGATAATGGAACCAACCAGCAAAAAGCATTAACGCTGCACAGATCAATGCACCAATTGCAGTGCAGTAAAGTTGTAATTCATTGGTTATTCCAGATGCTCGCCAAAGCTGGAAGAACCCAGAAGTTATTTGTATCCCTCGAAAACCTCCACCTACATCCCCATTCAATATTTCTTGACCTACTATGGGCCAAACTACTTGGGCACTGGGTTTGATGTGAGTGGGATCAGCCAACCATGCTTCATAATTGGAGAAACGAGCGCCATGATAGTACATCCCACTTAGCCAAATAAAGATGATGGCTAGTTGACCAAAATGAGCGCTAAATACTTTGCGAGAAATCTCTTCCAAATCATTGGTATGACTATCAAAATCGTGAGCATCAGCATGTAAGTTCCAGATCCAAGTGGTAGTATCAGGGCCCTTACTTAGCGTCTTTGAGAAATGCCCAGGTTTGGCCCATTTTTCAAAAGAGGTTTTTACAGGATCCCTCTCCACTAAGATCTTTACTTCTGGTTCCGGTGAACGAATGATCATTGAATTCTCCTCCTTTCCGGATGGGACATTAATAAGAAGAAACCTGCCAATAGGAATTAGTGAACTTCCGAGAGAGATATCTCAACTCGGTTCTCCCCTTATTTTCTAGTTTATGACTGGAGCGATTATGATACGGGAGTCGATCTGAGGCAGGTGTTCATATTTATTATGACATATTTCCGAGGTGCCCAATGGACCGTGGGCTGTTAAGACCCGGAAACAGCTTTTTTCCGTGTAATTTCAAAAAATATTTATCGGTTATTATTACATTGTTTCTAGATGGATAAAAATATATATACGGATATATATATTTTTATCCATCTATTTTTACTCCTCGTCCCATATCAAAGACCATCCATCCGTTATAAATCTTTATAACGGATCATTAATGAAAGACATCTACGAATGGATTTTACCCCTATTAAGAAGATCCATTAACAATTCAGAAACAGAATAAGGTATTTTTTTTTATATTGTCAATATATTCCTATGAGATGTTGACAGAATAGAATCTCATTTTGGGTAATATTCTGGAACAATTCCATTGATTCCGAGAAAATAATATATTCAATAATGAAAACGATTTCCTTTTAATAGAAATTATCATTCTCCAAAACGTCCTGTAATCTTTAACCAATTTTGTGCTTCGATGTAATTGCCTGGAGCAAGTGCTATAGCTTGTTCCCAATACTCAGCAGCTTGATCGAACCAAGCCTCCGCAGTTTCAGGATCTCCTTGTCGAATGGCCTGTTCTCCTCGGTCGGGATAGGTCAACTTGGAAAAGTTTTCTTCCCTTAGAACCGTACTTGAGAGTTTCCTACCTCATACGGCTCAATCAACTATTCTTTAGTCCTCTACCCTAATTTCCAAAATATTATTGAATTTGAAAATTATTCATTGGGATTTAAGATTAACCAAAGGACCAGAAAAAGTCAATGACATAAGTTTCTGATTTCACTTCCAATCAATTAAATGATCAGGTTCTATCTTTTCTCCTACCCTCAAAAAGATGAAGTATAGGAAGAGATATACTTCAGATTGATCATCCAAATCAAAGTCTTTTTGCAAGATAACTATCTCAGTTCCGTATAGAATTTTTGAAGAGTACTTTCCGTCCGGAGTACTTCACATCTTTAGGATCTGATGCTACACCGCTGCTCAATAGCTTAGTAGATCGACTCTATTACATAAGTTGATTCCTGATTCTTGTCAATGAGCAGATTTGATCGTATCAGCCCGAACCTTCTTTCAATAATTGATCTTTATGGTGCTTCCATCATCAATTCAATTTTTTATCCATGGAATACGTAGGCTTTATCTATCTATTCATATTCGGGCTCCTATGAGAGATGTTCTTTTTGCTACAGCTGATAAAAACCGTTACTTGGGACGGTGCATATGTAGAAAGCCTTTTCTTTTGTCCTTACCCGTAGTAGTTATTAACTAAGTTATTCTATGGTACAGATAGCCGCACGTAATGACAGATCAAGGCCGTATTATTAAGAGCTTGTGGTAAGGATGGGTTCCGTTCTAATGCCTGGAAATAATATTCCAAAGCCTTCGTATGTTCCCCATTACTTGTATGGACAAGACCTATATTATATAGTATATAACTTCGATCATAAGGGTCAGTTTCCGGTCGCATAGCTTCATAATAATTTTGTAAAGCTTCCGCATATTCCCCTTCCGATTGAGCTGACATCCGTTACGGTCGTTCATTCCATTGAAATGATCTCCGCTTCAAAACCGTACATGAGATTCCCACCTCATACGGCTCCTCCTTTCTTTACAGTACGTAATACGGGGAGTAATCCGTGAAATTCAAAAAAAAAAAAAAAAAAAAGATTCTGACCCAATATTATGAATTAACAGGGGCTAGTGTATTTCCAATGAATCTCTAGCCATCCTTCTTGCAAAGATTCTTTTCCAAAAACCAAGGATCTTAGTACTAGGAATGGAACCTCTAACAGTTTCTTTGTTCTTAACGCCCTGTATTCTCCGGGGATTAGTCACTTCAACAATCTCCGATGGTTCAATGATAGGGGTATCCGAAGTACAAACGAGATGGATGTTTGTTGTCCCAACCATTCTCACTACCCCTCGGAAAAGGGTAATGCATATGAGCTATAACGAAGCTTTTGTGTTGTCGATTTCCATACGTAGTGCTCTCTCCCCTCATGCGCACCTATCAGATAGGTTCCATTATACAAGCAAGGCCTATTGCATAGGTGTAACCTTTCGCTCGGTACTTAAATCCTCAGAAGATGAAAGCATCTAAGGTTGCATTGATCGGGGATACACGACAGAAGGAATTGTTCTATCTCCAGAACTCACCTTCACTGAGCGTAAGTTTTCTTTGACCCAATTTTGATTCCCGAATACCTTTTCTTTCCCAAAAAGGGAATAACGGAAAAAATATCAAATCACACCATCTCTGTAATAGGTAAATGCTTCTTTCTCCCCCGGAGCCATCGGGATTATTCGCAATAAGATATCCGCTACAATTGTGAAGGTCTTATCGATAAAATTGTCATTTCTCTGAGATCTAGGCATAGTCAATTACAGGTTTTCTAATTTCCTTCATTCCCTTACGCAAATGATTCCATGAACGAAATTTTTTCTGGTGCACAATACCATAAAATGTATTTCCTTACAATCGTAAATATGTCCTCATTCTATATATTCCAATTGATTCTTTAAAATGGGAATAGATAGGGAATATTTTGAATAATTGTTCATTAATAATATTGATGAATAATAATGGAAAATATATTTGTATTGAAAGAATACTAGATTCGGTGAACTCGATAAGTCCAGTTCGATCATGATCCGAACAAAGAAAGAGTTAAACGATCGAGCATTGCATAATGAGAATGCAATGCCTACCCAACAATTACAATTGTGTGCACATATCGATATAGATAAAGCAATATCGATGAAAAATATGGTCATCATGACACAGGATCATTGCCAAAGAATTCATTCTTATACAATTGAATTGATAAGAAAGACGATCACTACAGATCCATATATGATCATACTATGGAATGGATCAGTTAATCTCAATCAAATTATTGATTGGGCGATCCGAATAAGATCCTTAGATCCACAAGGATTATTTAAGATTTCCTTAAATCGGAAAAAGTTTTATAAAATGTCTTTTCGTCTTTCCGGGGAGGATTGAATCATTATATTATCTATTTCTTTCCACAAGATCGAACTGATCGTACCTGAACAAAAAGAATTCGTAAGGAACTCGCTATTCACTAATTTGATTAATTAGAACTAAGGGATCTCATAGGAAAGATGGCCGAGCGGTTCAAGGCGTAGCATTGGAACTGCTATGTAGGCTTCTGCTTACCGAGGGTTCGAATCCCTCTCTTTCCGTATTTTCGCCCTATTATTTGATTATCATCCATCGTTTTTCCAATCTATTTAATCCCAATAAGACGGATCTCCTAATTCCGGGATCAATCTCCTTCTATTTGTGATATAGAAAATAGAACGAACATTGGTTCGTGGTATGGGAAAGGTAAAGACCATTTTAAGAAGCAATAAAAGTATCGTGGATAACAAGATTATAATGTAACGGTAACGTACGGAAGGATCATAAAATGTCCCCTTCGGGGAGGGGCGAAAGAAGGGGGAAGAACATAATTTCAAATGTCCAGCAACCCAACCCCTCCTTTTCATTTCATTCTCGATTCAAGCTTGACGGGAATAATACTCTACGACCAGCAATTCATTAATCTTCAAACTGATCCATTTACTATCTATTATTTGATTGATGAATCCTTTATATTGTAACGAATTAAAAGTCAAATGATTTGGCAATATATCTCTCTGGAACAGATCTATATTCTTTCTAATTATAGCTCTCAATCTTTGTTGATCTCTTATAGTAATAACATCTTGGGGTTTGCAAGGGTAACTTGGTATATCTACCATATGGTCATTGACCCGGATATGTCCATGATTAACTAATTGTCTAGCTCCGGGAATGGTGGGAGCCATACCCAATCGAAAAATAATATTATCCGAACGCATTTCAAGTAATTGCAATAGGACCTGGCCCGTTGATCCCTTGGCTCTTCTAGCTATACGAACATATTTAAGTAATTGTCGCTCCGTTAGTCCGTAATGAAAACGCAATTTCTGTTTCTCTTCTAGCCGGATACGATATTGAGAGATTTTCCTGGAAGAAGACCGGTTAATAGAATCATTTCTGTATTTGGGTCTTTTACTAGTGAGCCCTGGTAAAGTTTTCAGACGACGTATTATTTTTAAACGAGGTCCCCGATAACGGGACATAGAAACTCCTTATTCAATTAACAAATAGTGCTGGAAAGAAGAAAGAATAGTATAACCCGTACGAGTACTGGAATTCTTTTATATGAAGAACGAAGATCTTTCTCAAATTTGTTATAGATCCTAATAGCTCCAATAATTCATCCCGTTCCTAGTTGGGAGTAAGTGATCATGGCATGACGGACCCGACGAACGATCGGAAGAGTATTCTCCATTCCATCTTGATCCTAAACTTTGTGGATTATGGAAATGAGAGGAACGGAAAAGAGCCAGCTATCGGGATCGAACCGATGACCATCGCATTACAAGTGCGATGCTCTAACCTCTGAGCTAAGCAGGCTCAATGGAATATAACTCCTCATTTCATTGGCGTGAGATCCGTAGATTCTTTTGGAATCCTAACAATTATAGCGCGAATCAGATTCAATGACGCAATCCAGATTCCAATTACAATGGAACATCACCTGAATGTAGATTAAAAGGACAGAAAAGGGAAGTAAGGAAGGGTCAATTGATATCGATAATTTGACTCACTATTCCAAATCGACTAGAGGAGGATAATAACATTGCATTGAAAATGCAGAAATAATATAATGATTCCCAGTCACATTCGATTGGGGTAGAGATAGAGATGGCGAGAGAGGGGGAGTAGGAGAGGATATTTCTTCCACCCAATATTGAGCAAATATCCAATGAATAACGCTGATGGAGATTACATAATAGGATTAGATTAAGGTATGATCTCGTTCTCCGAGAAGGGGATATGGCGGAATTGGTAGACGCTACGGACTTGATCGAATTGAGCCTTGGTATGGAAACCTACCAAGTGATAGCTTCCAAATCCAGGGAACCCTGGGATATTTTGAATGGGTAATCCTGAGCCAAATCCGGTTCATAGAGAAAAGGGTTTCTCTCCTTCTCCTAAGGAAAGGGATAGGTGCAGAGACTCAATGGAAGCTATTCTAACGAATGAATCTCATTTGGGGTCCAATACTCTATTTATAGAACGTTCTATTTACACCTCGAAAGTAGGAATGTTATATAACATCAAACAAAACTCGCGATCAGAACTTGAATTGTTCCAAGCATTTTATTCGTAAAATAGATGCCAGATTCGAGTTGAAGTAATGATTTTACATTAAGTAATCCAATTATGAACTTATCTACTCTAGATAGGGAGTTGAATCAGTTTTTGGAATAAATGATTGGACGAGGATAAAGATAGAGTCCAATTCTACGTGTCAATGTAAACAACAATGCAAATTGCAGTAGAAGGAAAATCCGTTGGCTTTATAGACCGTGAGGGTTCAAGTCCCTCTATCCCCACCCAGGTTCATTCCCGAACGACTGATCTATTTTATCCAATTCCGTTAGTTCAAATCCATTCTCACTTCTCTTTGACCTCACTATTGAATTTATTCATGTTAATTTATTCATGAAGAGAAGAAATGGGAACATTAATCTTTCCATCTTATGACAAGTTGAGTTGATCAGTGGATCAATTCATTTTGTCATATATGATCCACATAGATGTGATCATTTGGAAATTATTCGATCGCAGTCGATTTTTTATCGTATTAGTTATTTCCAGATCGAAAAGAATAAAGATCATTCTAAAAACTGGGAAAAATCCATTTCTTCCTTATTTTTAGTTGACACGAGTTAAAACCATGATCCACAGGAAAGAGCCGGGATAGCTCAGTTGGTAGAGCAGAGGACTGAAAATCCTCGTGTCACCAGTTCAAATCTGGTTCCTGGCAAGATGTCAACAATGTATCCATATCCATCTATCTCTTCTATCTAGATGGATATGGATACATTGCATGGATATTGACAGATACGTATCTATATGTAAATACGGATACACCCTGACTGATCAAAATAGATAGATTAATAAATCTATTCTGTTCTCTCCCTCTTCTTTGCTCATATTGTCCTTCCCTGTCCGTTCAAATTGGATCCCAATACTCTAAAAAAGTAGGATCGAGAACTTGGAGGGTAAGATATTACGGTGGGAATAGAATCTATTATAAGCTCTAGTATAATATCAATCGGATCCTCCTTTTGGTTCTCGTACATCGTGTGTGCGTGATACATCATTTCTGATGCGTCAATAAAATATTTGGATTCGTTAATCCGTCCCTATCCCATATCCGGGAATATGGAAGAATTGAATGGAATGGATAAGAATTTGGCTCCGATACTAGTCGGAATCTATTCAGTCCGTCCGAACCGAAATGCGTTATAGCACATCTATAATAGCCTCTGGTTCAAGTGGGCAACTCGGCGAATGGACATCCGCAGGAATTAACTTATCTACTCCGCGAACGGTACTATAAGAAATAATCTGTACCAAACATTTCTCTGTAATAGTACATGCTCCCACGGTAACTACATATTTTGGTTCGGGCATTTGTTTGTATAATCAATCTCACTAAAGAGCATTCCGATGCTCCTTTTCGCTACGCATGAACTGAACCAATGATCGATGAAAATAAGCACGAGATCTTAAGCTTTTATAAATGCGGATATACCCTATATACTGGAACTCATAGCCCATAGACTGTTCCAACATCAGGAACAACAAGAACTGGAGCGAACATGTAATGATCCTAATTAATGAAATGTTACTCAAATGTCTGTTGATAATACTTGACATGAATCAAATATGAGAGAATTTGATTGGGTCCCGAACTACCCAATTTAAGATCCGAGTCTATACTCATATTATAGAATGACTATGTTTATGATCTTTATCCAGCATCCATGGCTGAATGGTTAAAGCGCCCAACTCATAATTGGCGAACTCGCGGGTTCAATTCCTGCTGGATGCAGGGGAACTGCCCATATCCATTATTTATGGAATGGGAAGAAGGATGAGGAATAACAACAAACATTAACTAGCCTATGATATATCTGTATAATAAAATTTGTATATGATTCGATATAATAGCTACAGGCATTATGGGAAAAAAAGGTAAAAAGAAGAAAAGAAAGATAGAAAAAAACGAAGGGAGGGAAAAAAATTTATGGATGGGGTGAAATATCCAGTACTTACAGAGAAAAGTATTCGTCTATTAGAAAGGAATCAATATACTTTTAACGTCGATTCGCAATCGAACAAAACAAAGATTAAAAATTGGATTGAGCATTTCTTCGATGTTAAAGTAATAGCTATGAACAGTTATCGCCTCCCTGAAAAAGGAAGAAAGAGAGGGTCAATGATAGGACATCCAATACGTTGTAAACGTATGATTATTACACTTAAAACCGGTGATTCTATTCCACTCTTTTCAGAACAATAAGATTTTCAAATTGAAACTAAATGGCCATCCGTGCATATAGAATTTTAACTCCGGACACACGCAATAGATCCGTATCAGATTTCGATGCAAGAGTGCAGTTTGACCCGCAGAAGAAATTGACCTCTGGACAGCATCATTGTGGGAAAGGTCGTAATGGAAGAGGAATTATTACCGTAAGACACAGGGGCGGAGGTCACAAGCGTTTGTATCGTCAAATTGATTCTCGACGGGATAAGGAACACATATCGGGAAAAATTGTAACCATAGAATACGACCCTAATAGAAGTGCATACATTTGCAAGGTACACTACAAGAATGGTGATAAGATGTATATTCTGCATCCCAGAGGGGTCATGATTGGAGATACTATTCTTTCTGGTCCAAAAGCTTCTATATCAATAGGAAATGCCCTACCTCTGAGTGCGGTTTGAATTATTAATTCACGTGATCGGAAGCAACCGATTGGGTTTACAGCGAAACCTATAAATCTATCACTGATCCAACTAGCATACTTTTACGGGACGAACCCCAAAGGGAAACTGAGGATAAATGACAGCAGGTGATTGGATTCCAAAATTGTTCATATCGGATCATTGGTTCTGAAGATATTATAATATGGAGAGGACCGGATTGTTTGTCCGAAGCATGAACAAAATGGGAAGCACCCTTGAAAAAGACAAGTTACTCACATTTGATCTGATGGTCAGAGGCAGATTCGGAGCTGGACAGTGGTAATAATTCCCAAAAGGAAAAGATGGGGAGAGGACAAAAAGTTGAAAGAGAGAGAATAGAAAAAGATGTTTAATATGCCTCCTACGTTATCCATAACATACGAAAGTATTAGCGTAATTTGATAAAGTCATTCATTCTGAATGCTACATAAAGAATATAAGCCAGATGATGGAATAGAGAGACTTAGGATGTAGAAAATCGGGACATAAAGAATAAAAGAGATGCCCTTTCTCATCTCGATTCTATTTATGAGATATATGTGAAATCTCATATACATCCAGAAAGCTGTATGCCCTGAGAGAGGCTTGTACAGTTTGGGAAGGGATTTTTATTCATCGGAATAAGAGTCTACTTCAACCAATATGCCCTTAGGCACGGCTATACATAATATAGAAATAACACTTGGAAAAGGTGGACAATTAGCTAGAGCGGCAGGTGCTGTAGCAGAACTGATTGCAAAAGAAGATCGATCGGCCACATTAAGATTACCATCTGGAGAAGTTCGTTTAATATCTGAGAACTGCTCAGCAACAATTGGACAAGTGGGTAATATCAATGCAAAGAATAGAAGTTTCGGTAAAGCCGGAGCTAAACGTTGGTTGGGTAAGCGTTCTGAGGTAAGAGGAGTAGCTATGAACCCTGTAGACCATCCTCATGGAGGTGGGGAAGGAAGAACCCCAATTGGCAGGAAAAAACCCGTGACCCCCTGGGGCTATAGTGCGCTTGGAAAGAAAAGTCGGAAGAGGAATAGATACAGTGATGCTTCAATCCTTCGTCGACGTGAGTAAGAATGGTTGGATACCCATAAAAAAAAAAAAAAAGAGGAAAGAAAGGTAATTGATCATGGCACGTTCACTGAAAAAAAATCCTTTTGTGGCTAATCATTCATTGAGGAAAATTAAAAATCTAAACATAAAGGAAGAAAAGAAGATAATAGTGACCTGGTCCCGGGCATCTGTCATTGTACCCGCAATGATCGGTCATACAATTGCTGTTCATAATGGGAGGGAACATTTACCCATTTATGTAACAGATCGTATGGTAGACCATAAATTGGGGGAATTTGCACCTACTTTACTTTTTCAGGGACATGCGAGAAACGATAAGAAATCTCGTCGTTAATTGAGAGATACTTGTCATTCATTGGGGAGGGTGAAGTCAATGGGAAATAATAGTTCAGGTCCAAAGATACGAGCTTTGGCGAAAAATATACGTATGTCTGCTCATAAAGCACGTAGAGTCATTAATCAAATTCGTGGTCGTTCATATGGACAAGCACTTATGATACTGGAACTGATGCCTTATGGGGCCTGTTATCCCATATCACAATTAATTCATTCTGCGGCGGCGAATGCAAATCACAATATGGGTTTGAACAAAGCCAATTTACTTGTCGGTAGAGTTGAAGTGAATGAAGGTACTGTTTTCAAAAGGGTTCAACCTAGAGCTCAGGGACGTGGTTATCCAATACAGAAACCCACTTGTCATATAACTATTGTATTGGAAGAAATCTCCAGATCGAATGATCCCATTATGTCAATAGAATCCCGAGAAAGAGGATAGATATGGCACAGAAAATAAATCCACTTGGTTTTAGACTGGGTGTAACTCAAAATGATCGTTCCCATTGGTTCGCACAACAAAGGAATTATTCCAAAGATCTCCGAGAAGATCAGAAAATACGTACTTGCATTGAAAACTATGTACGAACACATATAAAGAGCTCCTCGAATTATGGAGGAATTGCACGTGTAGAGATTCGGAGAAAGATCGATTTGATTCAGGTCAAAATCTATATTGGATTTCCCAACTTGTTGTTAATAGAAGGTAGGGGCCAAGGAATTGAAAAATTAAGAAACGATGTACTAAATATGCTTGATTCTGTGGATCGAAAACTTCACATTGCTATAGAAAAAGTTGCGAAACCCTATAGAAAACCTAATATTCTTGCGGAGTATATTGCCCTACAACTAGAGAATAGAGTTCCATTCAGAAAAACAATGAAGAAAGCTATTGAACTGGCTGAACGGGAAGATGTAGAAGGTATTCAGATCCAAATCGCAGGACGTCTCGACGGAAAGGAAATTGCCCGGGTCGAATGGGACAGGGGAGGTAGGGTTCCCCTACAGACAATTCGAGCTAGGATTGATTATTGTTATTATCCGGTTCAAACCATCTATGGAGTTTTAGGGATCAAAATTTGGATTTTAGAGGATTAGAAATAATTGGTTTTTTTCCTAATCTGCCCGATCATGGATCATCAATTCTATCAGATCGAATATCAATTAGATTTACCATTTTGGAACCGTGCTATGCTTAGTGTGCGACTCGTTGGAATCGAGCTTTTAATTCTTTTCCGGAGTTATGGAGAACTCGAAATAAGAACGGATTGGTCTCTGGTATAAAGAAACTAGAGACTAACTCATTGCTTCATATTGCCAAGATCCAATAACTATGGTAAATACACCTCGTAAAGACTTTCTTCCACGAGAGAAAAAAGGATATTTTGATCTTTCGTGAAGCGAGAAAGGTGTTTGGTAATGCGGAAAAAGAAAAAAAAAAGAAGAAGGAGAATTGAAATCTTCTCCCAATATTGTATGGTTAATTAATTACCCTCCGAAAAGCAGTGTGATAAAGCATAAGAATCATCCTGATTCATTCAAGGAAGATTGAAGGGATTCAGTTTATGAAGGAGAAAGAGCTTCGGATCGATGGAAACTAAGGAAATTGATTCCATAACAGATGAAAAGAAAGCTCCATTGCAGAGGTAAGACCTGGGCATTTAGATAGAAGCTATGGAACGATGGAACCTATGACTGCATAAGATCATATAGGAATCTTAATCATTCATTGGATAGGATGGCGAAATAAACCAAAAACGAATTAATCTCATTGGATGGAGTCTATAAGTAAGTCGACCCCATGGAGCAAATACCGAAAGAGTCCATATTCGCCTGTGAAATTATTTATTAAGAGTCTCGTTGGATTGAAATAAAGAGTTATTCGTCCCATAAATTAGATTCTATTTATGATATGCGTAATGCGTAGATATAGACTCATTTATATATAACTAATAACTAACTACACATTGTCCAATTTGATGTAGATTCTTCACAAGGAGCCGGATGAGAAGAAACTTTCATGTCCGGTTCTGGATTAGAGATGGGATCAAAATACTATAAACCATCGACTATAACCCAAAAAGAACAAAATTTCGTAAACAACATAGGGGAAGAATGAAAGGAGTATCTTATCGTGGCAATCGCATTTGTTTCGGTAGATTCGCTCTTCAAGCACTTGAACCGGCTTGGATCACATCTGGGCAGATAGAAGCCGGACGAAGAACGATTACTCGTTATGCCCGTCGTGGCGGAAAAATATGGATACGTATATTTCCCGACAAACCTATTACAATGAGACCTGCGGAAACACGTATGGGTTCCGGGAAAGGATCTCCCGAATATTGGGTATCTGTCATCAGACCAGGTCGAATACTTTATGAAATGGGCGGAGTATCCGAAACCGTCGCTAGAGCAGCTGCTAGAATAGCTGCATACAAAATGCCTATACGTACTCAATTTGTTACTATTTAACCCATACAGAATGAAAGAGCTATTTCTGGTGGAAAAAGATTATTAGTTCATAAGAACCCTTCTCTCTTTTTTTTTTTTTTTTGTTATCCGCCGAAGTAACAAATCTTTTGGAGGAAAAATGATTCAGTCTCAAACTTATTTGAATATAGCGGATAACAGTGGAGCCCGAAAAATAATGTGTATTCGAGTTCTAGGAGCAAGTAATCGTAAATCCGCTCATATAGGTGATGTTATCATTGCTATAATTAAAGAAGCAGTACCTAACATGCCCTTGGAAAAATCAGAAGTAGTTAGAGCCGTAGTTGTACGCACCTGTAAAGAACTTGAACGTGACAATGGAATGATGATACGATCTGATGACAATGCAGCAGTTGTCATTGACCAGGAAGGAAATCCAAAAGGAACTCGAGTTTTTGGTCCGGTTGCTCAGGAATTGAGACAATTGAATTTCACAAAAATAGTTTCATTGGCTCCCGAAGTCTTATAAGTACTTATCAATCTTGGAGAGACCTTCTACTGATAGTTCATAAAATGGTATATGGATCAATTCATTGCACCTCAGGCATATTCCTCGAAGAAAATTGAACATGCCTTTTATATCGAGACCAGGAATTAATTCCTAAGAATTCCTTCGTCATGGGTAACGATACTATTGCCAATCTAATTACTTCTATAAGAAACGCCGACATGGTAGGAAAAGGAACGGTTCGAGTAACAGCTACTAATATTAGCAAGAACATCGTAAGGATCCTTTTACGAGAAGGTTTTATAGAAGATGTTAGGGAACATCAGGAAGGCCAAAAATCTTTTTTTATATTGACTTCAAAATATCGGAGAAGGAAAGAAAGGACATATATAACCACGTCAAAGCGTACCAGCAAACCTGGTTCGAGGATTTATTCCAATTATCGAGAAATTCCAAAAGTTCTAGGTGGAATGGGGATCGTAATTCTTTCTACTTCCCAAGGAATTTTGACGGATCGAGAAGCTCGACAGAAAAAAATTGGAGGAGAAATATTATGTTATGTATGGTAATTGATCTCAATTTTGTCCAAAAATATTGATTCTGTAAGATATCCCCATGGTATGAAAAGTCGGAGCAAGTTTGGTTCGAGACACCATTCATCTTCATCCAAGCACGTTAGTCAATTTTTTTTATCAAAAGAGGAGGAGATTCGATGAACAAACAGAATCTGATCCATGCGGAAGGTTTGGTTACTGAATCACTCCCCAACGGTATGTTTCGAGTTCTGACAGATAATGGATGTCAGATTCTGACTCATATTTCGGGTAGGATTCGACGTAATTCCGTACGAATACTACCAGGAGATAGGGTCAAGGTCGAATTAAGTGCTTATGATTTAAGCAAAGGACGTATAATATATAGACTTAGCAACAAATCTTCAAACGATTGAATCACCTTTTTAACATCTGATGGGGATCGAGAATCATAGATTAAATGGACTCTCTTTCTCAAGGAACAGAATGTAATATGAGCAAATTGGAGGGTCACAAATATGAAAATTCGTGCTTCTATTCGTAGAATTTGTGGAAAATGTCGACCAATTCGTAGACGGAAACGAGTTATGATAATTTGTTCCAATCCGAGACATAAGCAAAAACAGGGGTAATCTTCCTCTATATCAATGAACGGATCTAGTGGTAAAATAGATTTCGATATGCATTTTTCGAACTGAACTCATAATGATTAATATGTCAAAAACTACAAGAAGAATTGGTTCACGTAGGAATGAACATCGAGTACTCAAAGGAGTTATTCACGTTCAAGCAAGTTTTAACAATACCATTGTGACTGTTACAGATGTACGGGGACAAGTTTTGTCTTGGTCTTCTGCCGGTGCCTGTGGATTCAAAGGCACAAGGAGAGGTACACCATTTGCTGCCCAGACTGCAGCAGAAAATGTTATTCGTACATTAATGGATCGGGGTATGGAACGAGTAGAAGTTATGATAAGTGGTCCTGGTCGGGGGAGAGATACAGCATTACGAACCATTCGTAGAAGTGGCATACTATTAAGTTTTGTACGTGACGTAACCCCTATGCCACATAATGGATGTAGACCTCCCAAAAAGAGACGTGTGTAAGAATTGAATGAATTTCAAGAGAAAGAAATGATTTAATAATCTGATCAAATAATCTTGGTATGATTCGAGATGAAATCTCAGTCTCTATTCAGACACTACGATGGAAGTGCCTCGAATCCAGAGCATACAGTAAGCGTCTTCATTATGGCCGTTTTGCTCTATCCCCGCTCTGCAAGGGTCGAGCCGATACAATAGGCATCGCAATGCGAAGAGCTTTACTTGGAGAAGTAGAAGGAACATGTATCACACATGTTAAATTGGATAACATAAAACATGAATATTCCGCGATAATAGGTATTGAAGAATCGGTACATGACATTTTGATGAATCTAAAAGAAATTGTACTTAGAAGTGATTCGTACGGAATCCGAGAAGCTTCTATCTATATCGTTGGACCTAGAAATGTAACTGCTCAAGATATCATATTACCACCTTCTGTGAAAATAATTGATACTACACAACATATAGCTAGACTTACTAAATCAATTACTTTTGATATAAGATTACGAATTGAAAAAAATCGCGGATATATTATACATAGTCCAAATAATTATCAGGACGGAATTTTTCCTATAGATGCTGTTTTTATGCCTGTTCGCGATGCGAATTATAGTATTCATTCCTATGGGAGCGGAAATGAAATACGAGAAGTCCTTTTCCTGGAAATATGGACGAATGGGGGGTTAACTCCTAGAGAGGCACTTTACGAAGCTTCTCGAAATTTGATCGACTTATTAATTCCCTTCCTGCATGGAGAGGAACAGAACATCGATGGAATGAACAATAGAAAAGGGTCTTCTAATATGCCTCCTTTCCCCCTTTCGCACGTATTTACTGATACGGGGGAAACAAAAGAAAAAATTGCATTTCAACATATTTTCATTGACCAATTAGAGTTACCCCCCAGAACCTATAACTGCCTCAGAAGAGCCAATATACATACATTATTGGATCTCTTAAATTATAGTCGAGAAGATCTAATGAGAATTGAACACTTCGGCAAGGAATCTATCGAACAGGTATTGGAAGTTCTACGAAAACGTTTTGCAATTAATCTACCCAGAAATTAGTTTCAGGTTCATTAAAAGGTTCCATTACATTCCATTTCTTCATTCATTTCCTTTCCCAAGTTATTATGGAGAGTAATGAGAATAGTTTCATTTAGAATCTTTGATCTCTATTTCATAAAATATTTGAAATAAATCTCTGACAAGATGGGTATATCTAGGGAGATATAATTTGTCTTAAAGAAACTACTCCCTAGATATATGAATAAAAAATGAAGAGATTTTTATATTCGACAGTTGGATCAAATTGGAAAAGACCTAAAGTTAAAGATTCATCAATAGGCAACGCTGCCCCAATACCTAACCAAAGGGCTACTGCAGTACCGATCAAGGATACTGTTGTAGCTACTGGACGACGAAATGGATTCTGAAATTGATTCACATTCTCTAGAAAAGGCACCGTCAATGATCCCGCGGGTACTGAGGCCATTAAAAGGACACCTAATAATTTGTTAGGTACTGTACGAAGTATTTGGAATACGGGGAAAAAATACCATTCGGGCAATATCTCCAAAGGAGTTGCAAATGGATTTGCTGGTTCACCAATCATTGATGGTTCTAGAACCGCTAAACCTACTGTACATGCAATAGTACCTAAAATTACTACTGGAAAAATATATAAAAGATCATTGGGCCAGGCAGGCTCTCCATAATAATTATGTCCCATACCTTTAGCTAATTTAGCCCTTAATACAGGATCATTCAGGTCAGGTTTCTTTGTTATTGGGATAAGTAGATCTCGATGGATCTATCCCCCGAAAGAACCGGACATGCCAATTTTGATCATCCGGCTCGAACAATAACTGGAGGAAGTATATATCACTTATTTTTCTCGTGATGGAAGACGGATTGGAATAATAGGAACTAATAATGTTCATGATCATCCATCATTGGTAATTTTATTATTCCAGTTAAATGCTCATTACCCAAGTAAGCTCACAAATTCGATCATGATCGATATGCTTTTTGGACCATCTTAGTCCTTGTAATTTGTGTTTATTATCACGAATAGACTTAAAAAGTTTTTTTACATACAAGGTATTGACTTGTTATTGATCTGGCCTCTCTTCTTCCTTAGATCCCTTCTTTCACTCCGATAGTTTTTTTCCGTCGAAATGGATGCAAGGAAAATGGATGCATTTTCACACTATGAAAAGGATAAATAAAGTCATATGATCCAATTATTGATTATATGAAAATATTACCCCATTGACCGGATCTCACGGAGCCCTTCCTGATCCGGATTCGATCATAGAAATAATTCTCTTGGAACGGAAAAAACTGACTGATGCTTTTCCACCCAGGTGCTAAACTTCCTATTTCTGATAAGGAAATTGGGACAGAGACACATTTTTCTCAGAAATTTTGATGTGGTAGATCGGAGAAAGTATCTGCATGGCCTAATCAATAGTTCAAGTCACACACTCCCATAATCCATCTTCTCCGTCTGAGAATCTACTCCAATTATTTGTTTGTATTGGATGAATAATACTCCAAAATCGAAAGGAGAAATCCGAGGACCATATTTTCTATTTTCTATGGATATTTCCATTTTATAATAAGAAATATTCCTGGCGATGAGATATTACCGTCGTTACTCGGAACAATAAGTTATGAATAGTTATTTTTCATCTATCTTTCCTCTCTATAAAGGACCTGGAATACCTTGCTTACGGATCATTAGAAAGTGCATTGGCATAAATACAGCAGTAAGAAGGGGTAATATGAAAGTGTGTAAACTATAAAAACGAGTCAAGGTAGATTGACCCACACTAACACTTCCGCGTAATAACTCTACCAAAGGAGATCCTATTACAGGAATAGCCTCGGGCACACCGGTTACAATTTTAACTGCCCAATAACCAATTTGATCCCAGGGCAAAGAATAACCAGTTACACCGAAAGATACGGTCAGCACACCCAAAATTACACCCGTGACCCAAGTTAATTCACGGGGTTGTTTAAATCCACCTGTGAGATAAACACGGAATACGTGCAAGATCATCATTAGAACCATCATACTTGCCGACCATCGATGGATTGATCGGATTAGCCAACCAAAGTTAACTTCGGTCATTAGGTATTGAACAGAAGCAAAAGCTTCTGTAACGGTTGGACGATAGTAAAAAGTCATAGCAGAACCAGTAGCTACTTGTACTAAAAAACAGGTAAGTGTGATCCCCCCTAGACAATAAAATATATTGACATGAGGAGGAACATATTTACTGGTGATATCATCCGCAATCGCCTGAATCTCGAGACGCTCTTCGAACCAATCGTATACTTTATTGAGATAGGTAAACTAAAATTCCCCCTCTGAAAACCGTACATGAAAATTTTTGTTCATACGGCTTAAACAAGAACACACAAATGCTTTTGGACACAAATATATAAATTGGGAAAATATCGAGATACTTGATGGTTCGTTGCCTGACCGGCTGGGGAAATGAGGATGATTCGAAACAATCCAGCATTTCTATTAGAAGACTTTATAGTGCCAAAATGAAAAATAGTGCCAAAATTTCAAGTCGGCTCATCCCTATGATAAATCACTATAGGCCTTTTGAACGATCTTTTACCCTATTCGTGTAATATAAGTTCCCTATAAAAGAACTAATATAGACGATCGATAGGAATTATCTTGTCGAGATCTCAATAGATGAATCAATCCAAACCTCAGATTTAGATTATACCCCGATGATTTTATCAAATCCCCAAAAAGTTCTCTGGGTAATAACCTTTTGATCTTCGCTCACTCAACGAAATATGCTAACTAAGAGAAAAAAGATACTAACTATAGAATTCTTTGGTCATAATCAGCATAATTATGAAGGGGGATAGATCTTTCAATTTATTATAGGAAATATCTCTTTCAATTTATTTATTGGAAGCCTGGTGACGAGGAAATGATAGGTACAAACCATAGTTCAGATCTTCCTGGAACATATCTATAATAGACCTCGTGCTCTAGAGATTCACTATTCTATCAATTAAATATCCAACGAGGTAGGACCATCTTGATGAAGATAACAGATCGGTCTTCTGTACTATAAATATGGATCGATTTCAACAAGTCGCACACCCATATTCCAAAAATCCTTATAGAAAAGTAATTACACGATCAAACTATTGGAACAAGATAAGCTAAAAACTAAAAGACCCTATTTGATCTGGGTTTGGATCCCTCAGTTCTTTTTTTTTTTCTTCAAAAGCTCGCCGGACGGATTTTGGAGTTCCTTTAGCCCCAACTAACCGGGATACCATCCAATAAAACGGAAGAATTATAAATCTCCAAGATAATAGATAGGAATACTGCAAATAGAGCCATTGCAAAACCCATAAGAGGAGTAGTTCCCCATCCAGGAGCTACTTTACCATATTCCGAATTAAGCGGTTTTAAGGACCTTCCTACAAGGGTTGGTCTTGGCACGATTTTGGAAGTATCATCAATGGTCTGTGTAGCCATAGAAACTATTGCATTGGTTGAGATCTGTTAACTTTGTTATTATATCGTAAACATACCATGATATTGGGATCACCTAATAATGGAAACTGCAACCTTAGTCGCCATCTCCATATCTTGTTTACTTGTGAGCTTTACTGGTTATGCCCTATACACCGCCTTTGGGCAACCCTCTGAACAACTTAGGGATCCTTTTGAGGATCACGAGGACTAATAGAAAGAATGACCTTCCCTATAGGGGAAGGTCATTCTTTCTTTGATGGGAGAGAAAGAATGAGGATTTGGAGAAGTAAAATTATTTTCCCCCTTTAGTCGGAACTTTGGGTGGTTCTCGGAAGAAAATAGCGAAAAAGATTATCCCTAGGGTCGATACCAACAGGAATGTATAAACCAATGCTTCCATAGATTCGATCGTAATTTACAATTATGGAGATAGCTTTCGTACTAATATTGATTAGAGAAGAGATAGGAGCAATATCATACCACTTGTCTCTTAGTAGTTGGATCTCCCAATTTTTGGAATGCTCCAAATTCTATTCGAGCATCCAAATCCGGGTCGATACCAGCAAAAACATCTCTGAATAGGGTTCTAGAACCGTGCCAAATGTGTCCAGAAAAGAAAAGGAGAGCAAATGTAGTATGTCCAAAAGTAAACCAACCCCTTGGACTACTACGAAAAACACCATCGGATTTTAGAGTAGCACGATCTAATTCAAAAATTTCACCTAATTGAGCGCGTCTAGCATATTTTTTAACTATAGCGGGATCACCAAAACTAACCCTGTCAAGTCCACCACCATAGAACTCAACAGTTACACCTACTTGTTCAACACTATACTTTGATTCTGCCCTCCTAAAAGGAACATCGGCTTTCACAATTCCTTCTTTGTCTACCAGAACTACTGGAAATGTTTCGAAAAAGGTAGGCATACGACGTACAAAAAGCTCATTTCCCTCCTTATCTTTGAAGATAGGGTGTCCTAACCAACCAACAGCTATTCCATCTCCATTGTCCATTGCACCTGCTCTGAATAACCCTCCCTTAGCTGGATTATTACCAATGTAATCATAAAAAGCGAGTTTCTCGGGAATTTTTGACCAAGCTTCCGATAGGCTCAAATTTTCGGCCAGACCGGCACGAACCCGTCGATCTATTTCTTGTTGGAAGTATCCCTGATCCCACTGGTAACGGGTGGGACCAAATAATTCGACCGGAGTAGTTGCGGAGCCATACCACATGGTTCCGGCAACAACGAAAGCTGCAAAAAACACAGCAGCAATACTGCTGGATAGGACCGTTTCAATATTCCCCATGCGTAATCCTATATATAAACGTTGGGGAGGACGAACACTGAGATGGAATAGACCTGCTAATATACCCAATATACCTGCTGCAATATGATGAGAAGCTATTCCTCCCGGAACAAAAGGATCAAAACCTTCAGCTCCCCATGCCGGATCCACTGGTTGTATTTTTCCAGTTAGTCCATAAGGATCAGACACCCATATCCCAGGACCATACAAACCCGTTACATGAAATGCTCCAAATCCGAAACAAGCTACTCCTGAGAGGAATAAATGAATTCCAAATATTTTTGGCAAATCTAAACAAAGTTTTCCCGTACGTTCATCACAGAATAGTTCCAGATCCCAATATACCCAATGCCAGATAGCTGCCAAAAAGCACAGGCCAGAAAACATGATATGTGCCCCGGCCACACCTTCATAACTCCAAATACCAGGATTAGTTACAGTTTCTCCGGTGATGCTCCATCCACTCCATGAATTCTTTATTCCCAAACGAGTCATAAAAGGTATAACAAACATACCTTGTCTCCACATTGGATCAAGAACAGGATCGGATGGATCAAAAACTGCTAATTCGTACAAAGCCATTGAACCAGCCCAACCAGCAACTAGAGCTGTATGCATTATATGTACAGAAATTAACCGACCAGGATCATTCAATACGACGGTATGAACGCGATACCAAGGCAAACCCATGAAAACACCCCTTTATCGGAAAAAGTAGACACTATGTAACTTTCTCACATTTGATTGGAATAGATCATGCTATCGAGCTAGACCCCCGGATCATCTCGAAGGTTAACATATATTCACTTGGACATTGCTAATGATGGAACAGGTTCGAAACAATTCTGTTCATACATAATAGCAGGGAGAAGCAAATCATACATAATAGCAGGAATAAGCAAAGATATTTTATCTTTTGTATGTACCAATACACAATGTGGGGATTGGTCCCATTTATACTGAAAAAACGCATAAATACCTGTTCATTATTCCATGAACCTGCGAAAAAAGAGGAAACTAGATCTCCCTATTCATCCTTCCGTTCGTCCATGAACGATATCTCCTTTCCTTTCCGTTCCGTAGAAAGATCCGAAGTTATCCGTTTTCAGGATCAATAGTGACCGAACGGAGAGAGAGGGATTCGAACCCTCGGTACGGATAATCCGTACTACGGATTAGCAATCCGCCGCTTTGGTCCGCTCAGCCATCTCTCCAAAATGGAATGTAACAAAATGAATGGTGGAGTGAAGATGTATACCATAGCATGTACGGATTGTATCGACAATACAATGAATATAGCAATTATTCAGTTGGATAAAAACCAATCTGGCGAATCGTATTGTTCATTTCGTTAAAAAAGATTCTTTTCTTTTATTGGCCTGGCCGGTGTGGCCAGGCCAAACCAAGAAAAGTCAGGAATCAATAATACAGCGCTCTACCTAATCTGAGCGCTAAAATAATTGTTATAAAAGCAAGAAAAAAGGCTATCACAAATTGAGCTATCATCTCTTCATTCCCTCTCCAATCATTTTGAATAAATGAGTTACACGGAACGGATTAGTCCATTTATTTCTCTCCAGTATCCAATTTTATTATCTAGATATTGAAATACATCAATGGGCTCTCTATCTATTTTATGTATTATTGTAAAGATATCAGTTGCTCAAGGCTATTGTAAAGATATTAGTTGCTCAAGGCTATTGTTTCCTAATCGAAACTACACAGATGGGGAAGGAGAAGAGAAAATAGAAGTGTGAAAAGTGATTGATCTTGACAACATTTTATTCATACATCCATCAAGTCGATGGGATAATAGGGGTGAAAGAAAACGAAATGAATCTAGAGGTTATTGCACAGCTCACTGTTCTGACTCTGACGGTTGTATCGGGTCCATTAGTAATTGTTTTATCAGCAGTTCGCAAAGGTAATTTATAATTACAATGAGCCATCTCCGGGAATGAAATACTATTTACCCAAGTATTGAATCTCCGGGGATGGAGATTCATGTAATGATGAAAACGAGGTAATGATTGATAGAAACTTTCAATGGAGGTTGATAACTCCTCGTCTTTCTATTGGTTGGACAAAAGATCGATCCGTATATTACAATTGGATCGTGGCGGGTATAGTTTAGTGGTAAAAGTGTGATTCGTTACATTATCAACTTGAATAGTTGAAGGATCTTTTACATGGATCTCTGATCCATCTAAAGCTCTATTTCTAGATAGGTTAAAAACCTCCCCTATGAATACCTTGGTTCAGGAATAACATACCTTCTCGTAATCTGGATCTTAAATGATTAAATAGAAACAAATTTTTGGTTCCAAGATAGCGACACAGAATGTTTGAAAGGTTAGATAAATCTTTCCAATTAGAGAAATAACAGATCTATGGGGATCAAAAGATATTTTTCATCGTGACTAAACCTTTAACTTATGGATGGAAGGACCCCAGGTTGAAGCCAAATAGCTATAGAACGATGACTTTGGTTTACTTGGGTTATCGGCATTTTGTTCGAGCTCGGTGGAATTTGTTCTCCTGGGGATCGGAATCAGTAGAAATAGGGAACGAAGTAATTAGAAAGATTTGTGATCATTTGAAACTTTTCAAATTTCTCTTTCTATAGGGATCATCTAGAAAGTGAGTAAGTATTCTACGATTCGGGGCCCTTCACTAAAAAAAAAAGATAGAAGGGGAGAAAAGAGAAGAAACTGACATAGATGCTATGGGTACGATAAGAAATTAGGGTTTAATTAGAAAAGAAAAAAAAAAAGAAGGATAAAAAAATGAAAATCTTTTAAAGATTTTATAAAAATACTCCGTTTCTTCCCTCATACCTCTATCTCCCATGAAGGAGCCGAATGACATGAAATTTTCATGTTCGGTTCTGAATTAGAGGCATTTAATAATCAATGTCGACTATAACCCCTAGCCTTCCAAGCTAACGATGCGGGTTCGATTCCCGCTACCCGCTAACGGATATCTACCTATTCTATCTATATATATAGATAGAATAGGTAGATATAAAGTGATTAAGCATATCACATAATTTCACACTTCATTCAAAATAGATTTTCCATTTCAATATGAAATAGATTCTATTCTTTTCCTATCCTAATCTCATTGTGAATCAAAAAGTGGATCGGGATATGCCAAAGATAGTGAAAAAAAAAAAAAAGGAAGAGAAAAAGAGCGTCCATCGTCTAATGGATAGGACAGAGGTCTTCTAAACCTTCAGTATAGGTTCAAATCCTATTGGACGTAAGACTCTTCAATTGTTCAAAATTGTTGTGCAATGTATTGGAACAAATTCTTAAGCTCTTTTTCCTGTTCCGAATGTCCTGCCAAATGATAAAATATTCATTTTTGTTCTTGAAGTAAAAAAAGTTCAGTATGTTCCTTAAGAGCCTCTTCCAGAAGAGCTTTTGCTTCTTCCGTAAATGTACCAGTAGAACGTATAATTTCTCCAAACTGAGGTTTATTCTTTATCAAATACTCGCGTAACTGAACGAGAAATTTTCTCACCTGTGCTATCTCTAATATATCTAGGTATCCATTCGTTCCGGTATAAATAGTAGCTATTTGTTCTTCTACTTTCAAAGGAGCCGACTGAGATTGTTTGAGCAACTCACGTAATCGTTGACCCCTTGCCAACTGATCTTGAGTAGCTTTATCAAGATCGGAAGCAAATTGTGCAAAGGCTTCCAACTCTGCAAATTGAGCTAACTCTAATTTCAATTTTCCAGCTACCTTTTTCATAGCTTTTATCTGAGCCGCGGATCCTACTCTAGATACGGAAATACCCACATTAATAGCAGGTCGGATCCCGGCATTGAATAGATCAGCCGATAAAAATATTTGTCCATCGGTAATTGAAATTGCATTAGTGGGAATATAAGCTGAAACATCTCCAGCTTGAGTCTCAACTATTGGTAGAGCCGTAAGACTCCCCTCACCTAACTGAGAACTTAATTTAGCTGCTCTTTCCAAGAGACGGGAATGCAAGTAGAAAACATCTCCCGGATAAGCTTCTCGGCCAGGTGGTCTTCTTAATAGAAGAGACATTTGTCGATAAGCTTGTGCCTGTTTGGAGAGATCATCATAAATTATTGAAGTATGTTGTTTCTTATACATGAAGTATTCAGCCAAAGCTGCCCCTGTATAAGGAGCGAGATATTGTAATGTAGCGGGAGAATCCGCAGTTTCCGCTACCACAATGGTATATTCCATTGCGCCACGTTCTTGGAATGTATTAACTACCTGAGCCACGGAAGAAGCTTTTTGACCAATTGCTACATAGACACAGATTACATTTTGACTCTTTTGATTAGGAATAGTATCTGTAGCTACTGCTGTCTTGCCGGTCTGTCTGTCCCCAATAATTAATTCTCGCTGACCACGTCCTATAGGAATCATAGAATCAATAGCAATAAGTCCCGTTTGAAGGGGTTCATATACGGAACGTCTTGATATAATACCTGGAGCGGGAGATTCAATCAGTCGAAATTCGGAAGCTGAAATTTGACCCTTGCCATCAATGGGTTGGGCTAGAGCATTTACAACACGACCCAAATACGCATCACTTACTGGTACCTGAGCAATTTTTCCCGTTGCTTTAACGGAACTGCCTTCTTGTATCATCAAGCCATCACCCATTAATACAGCTCCAACATTATCCGATCCCAAATTTAGGGCAATGCCTACTGTACCATCTCCAAATTCCAATAATTCCCCTGCCATTACTTCATCAAGACCATGAATACGAGCAATGCCATCTCCTACTTGAAGTACGGTGCCAAGATTACCAACTCTTACTTCGTTATTATATTGTTCGATCTGTTCTCGTATAATACTACTAATTTCGTCGAGTCGAATATTTCCCATTAGCACTCATTAATTATCTGTTGAGAAATAGGACCTATAACAACTAATTATTTGTGTTCATCATGGCTCTAAGCAGGCCAATATTGTGATCGATCGTACGTAAATGTAACTCAGTATTCAAACGACTATTCAAAGTTCCTATAGCTCTTCGTAAAGCTTGGCGAGAAACTTGTTGTCGGATCTGGTCAATTACTCTTTGCTGTTCGGAGTAAACCGTCTCATTCTTGGGATCCTCTAATTGTTCCAAATTCTCAGAAGCAACTTTGATGAGATCCTCTTTCTCTCGTTCTATCTGGGAGTCTCCATTTACCCGGATTTCGTTTGCTATCCTTTCCACTTCCCTTAAGCGAACCCGAGCTTTGTCGAGCTGATCGATAGCTACTTTACATAGTTCTTCCGAATTCTGAATAGTACTCAATATTTTCTGTTTACGGTTATCTAATAGATTACTTAATGAAAGTAGATTATCTATTCACAAATTTAATGAATTCATAATCTCTTCCCAAACCGAACACGAATCTTTCAATTCATTCGGCTCTCCTGCTCAGTTCTTTTTTTATTCCCCAGGAACATATACGTTCCCTTCCCTCATAAACACCAAGCCTGCCCTTTCCGTTCCGTTTACGGAAGATTAGAATCAATCTATAAAAGACCGAGATCTTCGAAGGGCTCTTCCGGCAAAAGGGATTTGCAATTATCAATAAAGTTGTTGTTTTTCTTGTTGTTTCCCCTTTTCTCTCCTTTTATTCTCCCATGAAATTGGAATCAATACGTTCCATTCAACCAATTCATTTGTGCCTCCTCCTTTTTGTTTTATCGAATAATTTCCCTTCTGTTCTGTGTAGGTCGTCGGTTCAGCATTGGAACTAAATTTGGATGGGAGATTGGGACTATTTTTCAGTAAATGGATTATTCCATTGATATGAATGTTATATATCGGATCAATCTCCAACTATGCCTTTGAATCCATCTCATCTTGACACAGCGGTGGAAAGAGTACCCAGTTAGTTGTGCTTAGACTTCAAGCAGTTCAGCTTTAACCATTCTAATGGTCCTCTCTCATTGGTTGGTTGGTATAAACTAAGAGTTCATCTCCCAATCAATTACGAAATGCTATAGTTCTTCGCTATTCCCTGTTCGGAAGTAATTCGTAGAGATCATGCACTTTTCTATCTCCAAACTCCAAAGTGCAGCTGGTTGGGCCCAGCCATATTATTCGAATATACAATTCGCACACACTCCCTTTCCAAAATAGATTAGTACACTAAGCACCACACTTGGATTTATTATATTTGTTTCTAAAATATTGGTATTTGACCCGAAACCCCCAGCAGAAGGCCAATAACTCAAGGAAATGAAAGGATCCATTACATTTTTCATACGTTCTCCCCTCATAGATAAGGATATGTTCTACAGAATCTTGTTCTTTTCTTATTTGATCCTATCTATCTAGTTCTGGATAAGAATATTTGGGATACTTAGTCCCAGGTCTCATATAAGGATAAAAAAAAAAAAAAATTGCTTGCCCTATCTACTCTCTTCCCTGCCGCGCGCATCATTAATCTTTATGACCGAAGTATAGGTATAGGAAGAAAGACAATAATTCATTAATTCATTTGCTAATTATTCGGATCAGCCCTTCCCCTAAAAGAGCAACTGAACAATGAAATTATTGGAGAAATACTAATGTAATGACGAGGTGTAGGGATCTTTGTTTTCAGGATCAAACAAAGGGATTTGCAAATAGAAGTGCTAGGGCCACAACTAGTCCATAAATAGTTAAAGCTTCCATAAAAGCTAAACTTAGCAGTAAGGTACCCCGTATTTTACCTTCCGCTTCTGGTTGTCTCGCAATACCTTCTACAGCTTGGCCCGCAGCAGTGCCCTGACCAACGCCGGGTCCAATAGAAGCAAGCCCTACAGATAATCCAGCAGCAATAACGGAAGCAGCAGAAATTAAGGGATCCATGGTAATCTCCTCTTACTAAGGTTGGGAAATAGTTGATAATACAACAGTTTCATCTATTGATTGTTCACCAATAGTGAAATTATGGAACGATTTATTCCGAACAACTAAGAACCCAAAAGATTTAGGTATCAAAATATCAACGAATAGGGAAACCTATTATTCCTTATGAAGATATTTATTCATGAAAATATCTGAAATACAGATTCCATTTTATTGAACATATGAATTATTATTACGGAGAGATAATAGACTGTGTAAGAGCCTATAAGTAATTATATATAACATCTATATATGATATATTAATCCATATAATCTATAAGGCTTATAATAAATATAAATGGATTAATATATGAAACGAACTATATACAAAGTAAACATGTTAAAAAATCCTCCCTTTACTAGGAACAAAAATTGAATCGTTCTACGCCGGAGTACATTCTTTACTCAACCAACTCCGATTAGTGAACATGTTCGATCCTATTTTCTTTCATATCTTTATACAAATGGACCAATCTGATCCACTCTATCTGGAGATCTAATGGATGGAATTAGTAGTTAACTGATCCTAAATCTTCTTACCGAGCCTTTGTTACTAAGAATTCCGATTTGCTCCTACCATACATATCAAATCATGAGTTGGTACGATACTTAGATAATATTATGTCTGATTGAACAGTTATTTAGTGGTTTAATGATGACCCTCCATGGATTCACCTATATAAGCTGCGGCTAGAGTTGCAAAGATCAGAGCTTGAATACCGCTCGTAAATAATCCCAGGAACATTACAGGTATAGGAACTACTAAAGGTACCGGAGAAACAGGAACGGCAACTACCAATTCGTCGGCTAATATATTTCCAAAAAGTCGAAAACTTAGTGATAAAGGTTTTGTAAAATCCTCTAAGATGTTAATTGGTAAAAGTATTGGGGTTGGTTGAATATATTTACCAAAATAACCTAACCCCTTCTTTGCAAGACCTGCGTAGAAATATGCTACTGACGTAAGCGAAGCTAGAGCAACCGTAGTATTTATATCATTTGTAGGTGCGGCTAACTCCCCTTGAGGTAATTTTAGAATTCCCCAAGGAAGAAGAGCACCTGACCAGTTAGAAACAAAGATAAATAGAAACATAGTTCCAATAAAGGAAACCCAAGGACCATATTCTTCTTCCCCAATCTGAGTTCTGGCCAAGTCCCGAATAAATTCGAGAATATATTCAACAAAATTTTGACCACCGGTAGGAATGGTTTGTGGATCTCGAACAGCTATGGTAGCTGAACCTAATAAGACAGCAATTACAACCCAAGAAGTTATAAGTACCTGTGCATGAACTTGAAACCCCCCTATTTGCCAATAAAAATGTTGACCTACCTCCACACCGGATATCTCATAGATATGATTCAGTGTGCTAATAGGAGATCGTACGATATCCATATCCATATTACCCCCTTGTAAAGATTAACTTAAAGAATAAAAGAAATGATTTTTGTCGAATGAGGGATTCCTCAATTATTTCACTCTCATCAGAATTTTTGATGCCACGAGATAAAAAAATGGTTATTCCATTAAGAATATTTTTCAATTTGGAGCAGCCAACCAAATAAAGAAATGAAATTCGCTCTTACGATATCTTAAATGGAATAGCAGCCAACTCAGTAAATCCTCAGGTACCCCTCCCCTTTTTTTCTATTTTATTATTATTATTACTAATTAACTATCTATTAACCCTTCATATAGCTATAATGGCCTTAATGACCTTCCTTCACAAATTGCTGACGTTGATCTGTTCAGGATCAATTGGATTGAAGCTATACCATCATCATTGGCTGGAATTGGGATATCCACGAGATCTGGATCACAATCTGTATCAACTAAGCAAATTGTCGGAATACCCAAAGTTCTACATTCCCCAAGAGCAATGGATTCTTCTTGTTGATTAGTAATTATTGCAATATCGGGTAAGCTCGTCATGTATCTAATCCCACCTAGATATTTCTGCAATTGGTCCAATTGTCTCTTGAGCATTGCTGCTTCTTTTTTTGGAGGTTGATTGAATCGTCCCGTATCTTGTTCTTTTTTTAAATCCTTGAACTTCTGAGGTCTCGTCTCTGTAGTAGACCAATTAGTTAACATACCACCAAGCCATTTTCTATTTACATAATGACATCGAGCTTCTGTAGCAGCTGATGCTACTAAATCAGCTGCTTGATATTTCGTACCGATTATCAGGAATTGCTTTCCTCTACCTGCTATATCAAACAGCAAATCACAAGCTTCTGATGAAGAACGAGCAGTTTTAGCCAGATTAATAATATGAGTATCTCTACGCTCTGTAAAAATGTAAGGTGCCATCTTAGGATTCCATTTCCTAGTTTTATGCCCTAAATGAACTCTTGCTTCCATCATCTCTTCCAAATCAATGTTCCAATATCTTTTGCTCATTCTCGTTCGCTTTCCTCCCCAAAATAACGAAATAACATGGACTGTAATATCTAATTATTCCAATGGAATCGATTACATCTCAAAGATTGCCTATCTGTCTAGTACGTGGTACAAACGTTCTCACTCATAGAATATTTGCTATTTTTCCTATTATATTATAGGATTCATATTCATGAACATAACAATAAATCTATTTATCAAGACTATTTTAATGGCTGTTTAAATATATTGTGAGAATTTTCTTGAATGGAAAAAAAAGAGACCTTGTCATGATGAAATAAAATATCTTTCACTTTGTTGCTAAATAGATTTCTATTCCCCATTCTTGGATCCATTCCGTTACGTTTCCCTGAACGGCGAATATGTTGTCCAGTACCGGCAGGTATAATCCCCCCGAGAATAACATTTTCCTTCAAGCCTTTCAACCGATCGATACGACCTTGTAGAGCAGCTTTAGCTAAGACCCGAGCAGTTTCCTGGAAACTCGCTTCGGATATAAAACTTTGAGTATTCAGAGATGCCCTTGTTATTCCCAATAACATAGTTTTATAGTAGATTGCCTCTTCCAGAGCACGATTCATTCTCTGTGCTCGTGATAATCCAATGAGTTCCCCGGGTGAAAAAACATTAGCTGTTCCATCTTCTGAAATTAATACTTTCGATGTCATTTGGCGTACAATAATTTCTATATGCTTATCACAAATTCGTACCCCTTGGGATCGGTAAACCTTTTGAATCTGATTGACCAAATGAGTCTGACTTTGTTCCATAGTTATCCTAGCACTGATGAATAACCCCCAAAGACTTCCAAGAAATCTTGTCATATCCCCGGTCCAATTTTCAAAACTTTCTTTCAGATTCATCGATATTGAATTATTCAAACGGGCTTCTGACAATTGTTCAACTTTAGGAAGACCTTGAATTATATCACTGGATTTGAACCTTTCATATATCAATGTTATCAATGTATCTCCTTTGTCAAGAATTTCTCCATAATGACCATGAACAGTCGCTTTTCGAGTAGCCAAATAGGGTTTAGCTGATCTAATGACTAAAGATTCCTCATCAACTGCTATAATTTGACCAGATTCGGGGAGTGGTTCATGCTCGGATATACATACACTTTCAGGCATAAATTGTCCAGGACTAACTACTGGAAATGTTTTTTCGCAGAATTCGGATGGAGAAGAGCACCAATTTGGACCCAAGAGATTGGAGATTATGTTCCTGCACGGATCGAAATGAGAAATTCTCATATTTTCGTCCATAAAATAGTATTTAGGTACTTGAAAAGTATTGAAATACTTGTGGAAAATGGAATGTTTCTTTGACAATACTTTTTTATAAGTTAGAAAATGGGAGGATGGGAAACGGTTGGTGATACTATGTAAATGACCCAAGAGACCCGAAAATTCAATGATTTTTCTCATAGGATCCTCTCTATTTGATTTATTTACCGTATCATAACATTTTGAATCATTGACTAGAACGATTCGAAAACAGTCGGATGGTGACAGAACCGTAAAAGATCCACTATCTTCCCCCCCATTAGATAATGAACAAATAGTTCCTTGATGCTTACTAATTAATTGACTCTCCCCATTGGAAGAGAAAAGATTAGTGTGGGACAATTTGTTATGTAACATCAAATTAGAACTTGCTTTATTGTCCCTTCTCCCCATGAAAAAAAGGGGGTATTTCATCAAGCTAATTTGGATCATATTGCTAACGATCTTATTTGTTTTTACTGAAGTAAGAGAAGCATAAGCTCCAGATTCTATAGAATCTATTTGTTCCCAATCAAATCCTAGACAAGTTTGAACCAATGGAATACTTGTGTCATTCATTACTTGGATTCGTTCATCATCTTCGTACGAAATAGAATTGCTAACTTGAATCTGCAAGTTGTCCCCTTCCCTCGAGAAATCTAGGGAAAAGGGTATTGTCATATCTGGCCCATCAGGTATTCCATATTCTACGTTAGAATATCCAAAAATGGAATTTCTCTGTAGAATACCACTTTTGGGTATTCTAAGAATCGCATCAGGACAAGGTATTCTTCTTTTTCCCCATTCTTTATCACATTGCAACGGGACGATGAATCGATCCATTTGTTTTTTCCCCTTAATATTGTAATTCTTTGGGGAAAAGGTGACATAAATAGAGTCTTTATGCTCGTTGCATATGGTCCCATCAGTTTCTGAATAACTGAAGATTTGTTCTTCTTTCTCATAGCAGTTTGAGTCACCCAATCTATGTTCCACTTGATCCACGTAAGAATCGGAAAGTGATTTATGTTTGGCAACAAAAAGTTGAACATCTACTTGATCCTGATGCTTATTAAATGGGAAAGGTACTACACCGGATCCGTATATACCTCCCGATAATATCCATAAATAACCCGTCCTGAGTATAGAATGAACATTACCGTGTACATATTCAGGTGCATGACACACATTGGTACTCCAGTGCATTTCTCCTTCTAGGTCAGAATATATATTTTTGCGAACTTTCTCCTTGAAGGAAGATGTTCTAGTGCGAACCTCGGCAATAATTTGTTCCGATTCCACATATTGATCATTCTGAACCAAAAGCAAACTTTGTGGTGGAATGGTTAAGTTCTGTACTTGATCCTTACCATCAATAGTGATGGATAAGTTATTATGACATAGATAAGCAGGATGTCCATTACATGTACGTGTAGGATAAACCAAATTATCATTGAATTCAATCTTTCCATTGAAAGGAGCTCGTACATGTTCTGCAATATCACCAGTAAATACCCCCCCGGTATGAAAAGTCCTTAGTGTTAGTTGAGTTCCTGGTTCCCCAATGGATTGGCCTGCAATAATACCTACTGCTTCTCCTAATTCGATCAAGTGACTGTGAGTAGTACTCCGACCATAACATAATTGACAAATCCGAGATATACTCTTGCAAGTAAAGGGGGTTCGTATATATATTGGTTGTGTTCGAAGATTTATTAATTGATTGGCAAGTCCAACTCCAATATCTTGATTGCGCGTGGCAATGCATCTCCTATTTATATATACATCGTCTGCTAGCACACGGCCAATCAGTATTTGTGTTCGTACAAAAATTTCATTTCTGTCCCTTTCTCGACCTCGAATGGGACTTACGAAAATACCTTGGATAGTGCCACAATCTTTTCTACGTACTACAATGTGTTGAACCACTTCAACGAGTCTACGTGTGAGGTATCCAGCATCTGCTGTTCGTACAGCAGTATCCACAACTCCTTTACGAGCCCCATAACAGGAAATAATATATTCCGTTAAAGAGAGCCCTTCGCGTAAATTCCTTCGAATGGGTAGATCAATGATTTGTCCTTGAGGATCTGACATTAATCCTCTCATACCTACTAATTGGTGAACCTGAGATGTATTTCCCCTAGCTCCTGAGAAGGACATAACATGTACTGGATTTAAGGGATCAGTCATGCTAAAATTCGGATTCATTTCCTTTCTCAAATATTCACTTGTAGCATACCATATCTCGATCGATTGACGTAATTTTTCCACTGCATGTACATTCCCATAATGATTATGTTTCTCCGAAATAGAACCTTGTTGCTCCGCATCTTGGACGAGCCATCCTTTGGAAGGTGCTGTTAAAAGATCATCAATTCCTAATGAAATAGCTGTATGAGTAGCTTGTTGAAAACCTGAAGTCTTGAGTTGATCCAAGATATGTGATGTATATGTCATTCCGAAGTGATCTATTAATCTGCTAATAAGCTTTTTAATGGCAGTTTTATCCATCACTTTATTATAAAAGGGCAAATTATCAAAGGGCAATCTGGTTCGTTCCTTCATAAGGAAAAATCTCCATATTTTCATGAGCAGGATTAAGCAATGGGTTCAAGCCGGTTATTCGAAGGCTTCCTCGATCTCTATATCTACACTAATTAAAAGATCATAAGATCAATAACATTAGATCCTAAAAGCTGGTAGTGATTTCTTTGGGTGTTCAGAACGGGCAAAACCTTGTATGGCTTCTTCCATTTCTCGATTGAAACGAGTACGACCAACAGTTGTTCGAATGTATATATTAAGGATTTCCCCTCTTCTACCTTTTCTTATTCTATAATGTTCATGGATTTCGTGGAAGGTACCCAAAGATTCGTATTGAACCTCGATAGGGGCTTCTTGGTTTACGGAGGTAATGATACGTAGATCCACTTCCTCCCACCGAAGCCATAAGGGGCTGTATAAGTCAATTCGTTTCTGTCGATAAGCTCTGAGCACATCATCATAACTATAAAAGGAAGGTTTCTTACGGGAAAAGCTTTTATTTTCCGAGTGATACGGGTGGTACCTATTACCATAAATACCTTGATTATTTCCGATCGTTGATATATAAAGTCCAAGAAGCATATCTTGAGTCGGTATAGAAATAGGATCTCCGATAGCTGGAGACAAAAGATTTTTCTCAGAAAACATGAGTAAACGAGCTTCTGCTCTAGCTTCCAGAGATAAAGGTACATGGACAGCCATCTGATCTCCGTCGAAGTCCGCATTAAATCCTCCACAAACCAATGGATGTAAACGAATGGCGCGTCCTTCTACTAAAATAGGTTGAAACGCTTGTATTCCTAATCTGTGTAAGGTAGGTGCTCGATTCAACAATACAGGATGTCCTTGCATAATCTCTTGAAGTACTTCCCATACAATGGGTCCCTTATCTCGAATCATACTTTTAGCAGCTCTTAGGTTGGGAGCAATATGTCGTCCAATGAGACTACGAATTACAAATGCTTGAAAAAGCTCTATTGCTATTTCTGAGGGTAATCCACATTGATACAATGATAGAAAGGGACCCACCACAATAACGGAACGACCTGAATAATCAACTCGTTTCCCTAGTAAATTTTCACGAAATCTTCCCTCTTTGCCTTCGATCACATCTGAGAACGATTTATAAGGCCTATCATGACTGTCTCTCATTGGTTGTCCACAGATGCCATTATCGAGAAGTGCATCTACGGCTTCTTGGATCAATTTTTTTTGACAAATAACAAATGACTCAGATCCACTTCTTGCTAATAAATTGGTAAGAGTATTATTCCGATTGATAACTCTTCGATAAAGTTCATTTAGATCTGATGAAGTAATCAGTCCACCTTCACCTAATTGAACGATTGGCCTCGGTTCGGGAGGAAGAACTGGTAATAGGCATAAAACCATCCATTTTGGTTCTATATTTGTTCGGAGAAAATGTTTAGCCAATTTAATGCGTCCAACCAGAAAATCCTTTCTTCTTCGAATTGTTTCATCCTCCCATCCATCCACAGTAGATTCTTGATCCTCCTCCAATCTATTCCATTTCAATTCAACCAAATTCTTCCATTCCATATGTGAACGATCTATAATCATTTGCAGATCCAGACCAGTTAGTTGTTCCCTGATAGCATCTCCCCCAGTAGCTATTTCTCTCTCTTGAAATGTTCCAGAACCTCGAGCAAAGAGGTAATGAGTACGAGCAGAGAGGTAATGAGGAATAATATCTCTCCAGGATTGAATCTCATAATTGAATGTACCCCGTGATCTCAATAAAGTTGGTTTGTTAGCTATGGGCCTAGCAAGAAAAAGATTTGGATAGGTTATTCTAAGATTTCCCCCCTCAGGATCGGACGTGAAAGTTTCCTCTCATCCGGCTCAAGTAACTAAAAAAAAAAAAAAGAAGCGAAAAAATCTTTTTCGCTCTGAAGAGAGACCGCTACTCTTTGCTCAAGTTCCAGGTTCAATTGAGTATTCCTTTGCGATTCTACAACATAGATATGGAATTATTGAGCAGTCTCCTCCCTTCCGAACAATACATTTCTTTTTGAAAAGATCTTCAATTAGGGATTTACTTGTCTTTATCTCGTTCCATTTGATCCTTTAGGTTCCTGCTTGCTCTACTTCGATGGTTACAACACTATCTATCGATCGAAGCATATGTGCGATGAATAGACTCCTATAGCCATATCTTTGTTCCGGAATATCTCTTATTCAGGAATAATCTGAAAGAGAATTACTTTTGAATTCCATTATATAAAAGAAGTGTTTTGACGAAGTTCAATTAGCAATTTGATACAGAATATAGAAACCCTGGACTAATTCCTCTTTCTCAACATCCGTTCAAGATGCTTATAATTCTGAGCTTCATGCGACTCCTCCGGAGGGACATGTCAGAGCTAAAGGCATCCCAATGAGATTTAATAGGATGACAGTTCCTTATTACGGATCTGTATGATCGGAACTTGTGATCAAGTCACACATCGCAATATACTGGGCCTTCTAATTCTTTCCGAGTTTTAGCTAATAGATTCGCAATATAACTGGGAAGGCGTTTCAAATACCATACGTGAACCACCGGACATGCTAGTTTAATGTATCCCATTCGATATCTTCGAATTCGAGAATCAACAAATTCAACTCCACATTGTGTGCAAAATTTTGAGTCTATCTTCTCATTTCCGATCCCTGGAGAATTTCCACAAGAACAAACTCTACTTTTTATAGGTCCAAAGATTCTTTCACAAAACGATCCATCTCTTTCTGGTTTATTAGTTTCATAATGTAGAGTATAGGGTTTAGTCACCTGTCCAACTATCTCGCCATTAGGTAAAATTTTTTTTGACCAAGCACAAATCTGTTCGGGAGAAGCTAATCCAATTCGAAGTTGTTGATGTTTATTCTGGTCAATCATAAAAGATCTTGATTCATTCTGATCAAACTTCCTCCCTATCTATCTGAAAGTCTTTCTCAGATATAATAGCATGATTCAATTCTAGAGCTAAAGATCGTAATTCTCGAATGAGCAATCGGAAAGATTCTGGAGCAGTGTCAGGTTTAGGTATTGGTCCTCCAGTGATAATGGCACCAAGTACTTCATTACGAGTTCTAATATGGTCAGATTTGAGAGTAAGCATCTCTTGTAAAATATAAGCAACACCAAAACCTTCTAGAGCCCAAACTTCCATTTCTCCTACTCGTTGCCCCCCTCGTTTGGATTTTCCTCTAAGAGGTTGTTGTGTAACCCGTGCATAAGGTCCACTCGAACGTGCATGTATTTTATCATCAACTTGATGACTCAATTTCGACATATAAGCTTTTCCTATTGTAACAGGTTGTTCAAAAACATCTCCTGTTCTTCCATCGATTAATCTATGTTTTCCAGGATGATCCGGTTCGAATACCCATGGATTAGCTGTTTGTTCACTAGCTTTATAAAGCTCAGGAAACACTAGTTTTCTCGAAGCTTCTCGCTCATATCTTTCGTCAAAAGGTGTTATTCTATAATGTTTGTTCATCAGGTTTCCTGCTAAACCGGGTAAACATTCAAAGATCTGTCCTACATTCATTCGTGAAGGTACCCCTAATGGATTCAATACCATATCAACTGGTATTCCATTTTGCAAATAGGGCATATCTTGTCTGGGCAAAACTATTGAAATAATACCTTTATTACCATGCCTTCCAGCTACTTTATCACCCACTTGTATCTTACGTTTTTGTGATATATATACGTGGACTGTTTCCGCATTATCACCGGAATCATCTACTCTATTGATCCATCTCACATCAATAACTCGACCTCTTCCACCTATAGGTGCTCTGAGACAATTTTCTCTCGCAGTGGATACTTCAATACCAAATATTGTTTGTAATAATCTTCCTTCCGGGGCACATAATGATTCTTCTGTTGTTTGAGGCGTTAATTTACCTACCAAAACATCACCTGTTTCTATCCAAGATCCTAGCATTACAAGACCATTTTCGTCCAAATGACGAAGTGAATGAGCATCTAAATGAGGTATTTCTCTAGTGATTCTTTCAGGACCCTGGCTCGTCATACAGATTTCAATCCTGTATCTTACGATATGGAAAGAGGTATAAATATCTTCATATACCAGACGTTCACTAATGAGTATTGCGTCTTCAAAATTGTATCCTTCCCATGGCATATAAGCTACTAAGACGTTTTTTCCCAAAGAGAGTTCTCCCCCTACCGTAGCCGCACCGTCCGCCAGAATTTGTCCCTTCTTTACAAATTCCCCTTTACGAACTTGAGGTTTTTGATGCGTACAAGTATTGGTATTAGAACGTTGATACATAACCGATTCTGTTCGTACAGTGTCTTCATTAACCGATGAAGTGATATTTACAGCATCGATATACTCGATCCTTCCCTCTTGTGTAGCTATAGCTACACTTCCTGAATCTAAAGCTGCTTGACCTTCCAACCCAGTTCCGGCAATGCACTTCTCGGGTCGGAAAAGTGGAACTGCTTGACGCTGCATATTAGAACCCATTAGAGCGCGATTCGCATCATTATGTTCGAGAAAAGGAATAAGGGAAACTCCAATGGAAAAATATTGGAAAGGAAAAATACTTCTGAAATGGATTTGTTCCCATGCAATAACTATAAATTCTTGTCGGTATCGAGCTGGAGTAATTTGTTCCTCTTGAATCCCTTGATTTAACGCCAAAGAATTTCCCGTAGCTATCCGATAGTATTCATCCTCATCTTCTCCCGGTAATAGATAAACAATATTTTCTTCTATCGATCTCTCAGAAATCTTATAGAATGGACTTTGTAAAGAACCGCAATGACTAATCTTTGCATGAATAGATAATGATGCAACAAGTCCAGCATTCATTCCTTCGGACGTATCGATTGGACAAATACGCCCATAATAACTGGGATGAATATCCCGTGTCCGAAAACTAGCAGTTCGCCCTGTTAAGCCCCCAGGGCCTAAATGGCTCAATTTTCGCCCATGAGCTATTTCCGTCAATGGATTAGTTTGATCCAAAAATTGGGATAATGGGTGTGAACCAAAAAAATCTTGAAAAGTGTTTTTTAATAGAGTTGAAGTTACCAAGTTCTGAGGAGTTGATCTACGCTTGGTTGCTCTGTGTATAGTTCTTCGAACTGCATCTTCCAAACGACCTAGAGCTAATCTGAATTGATTCTGTAATAAATCTGCTACAGAACGAATACGTCGATTCCTGAGATGATCTATATCATCGAGTGTACCCATTCCAATTTTCACTCCGATAAGGTAATCCACAGCAGCCAATACATCTTGTGGTAATGAAAAAATATCGTTCTCGGGTATATCAAGGTTGAGTTTTTTGTTCGGATTTCGTCGACCAATCTTTCCCAATTCACATCTTTGTCGGAAAAATTTTTCCTGCAATTCTTTACATAGAGACTCGGAAAATACCAAATCGCCACTTATACAGTAGAGTTTTTTATAAAACTCCAGAATGGCATTTTCCTTGGACCAGAGATATTCCTCCCGCTCCTGCTTCCCTTTCTTATTCTTCAGTAAAAATAAAAATATTTTTGGATAGCGAGTATTGTTCAGAATCTCTTCGAGATTTAAACCCATAGCTGATAATAGAACTGGAATAGATATTTTTCGTTTTCTGCTTACACGAGCCCATATCCTTTCTCCCGCATCGATCTCAAATTTCGATCTTCTTCCCCAATCTGAAATCAGAGTGCCGGTATATATATAGTTTATTCTATTATGATCTAATTCCAAACGGTAATGAATACCGGGACTTATTAATATTTGATTCACCACGATTCTGTAAATTCCATTTACTACAAATGTCCCATGGGAATTCATTAAAGGAATATTTCCGAGAAATACAGTTTGTTTCTGTATCTTCCTACTATTTCTTCGAATCGATCTTGCTGGTACATATAATTCAGAGTAATATGTAAGGGACTGATATACAGCATCTCTCTCTTTGATGAAAGGTTCTGCTAATTCATATTCATTACCAAAAAGCCTGGATTCAATTTCTTTATCTGTATCCTCAATTTTCGGAAAATTATGAAGTTCTTCCATCAAGCCCTGATCGATGAAACGACAAAATCCTTCAAATTGTATCTTACCAAATTCGGGGATTGTAAACGCTCCCTCATTTTCATCTAATCGCATTGGAAGTTTCCCATCCGTAAAAAAGCCTATTCAATTATTCCCGATTGATCTATATAGATCAATCCGACAAAAAAGATTTGGATGCATATTAAGTGTTCACTATATCCCGTGAAATTCTACCCGTATCCATATATATATCTCCAATAAAAAAAAAAGATAAGGAAAGAAGAGGTACTTTTATACTTTAATCCAATCACGTGAAATGGATCTATGAACGAATGAATCAAACTTAAATGTGAATCTCACTTAGAAAAATTCCTAATGAAAATAGATAAAAAGACGGAGAAAAAATTAGATCCATTTCCTTTATGGTTGACTTTAGTATACATCTCATACTATACTTAAAGGACGGACGAATTATTCGATCTGTCCTTAGCATTCCCATATCTTGTCTCGGCGACATAGCCAAGCGGTAAGGCAGAGGACTGCAAATCCTCCATCCCCAGTTCGAATCCGGGTGTCGCCTTGTTGAGGTAAGTAAATCGAACGAAAAGCATTTATTTCCATTGCAGAACCTCTGGAGACATATTGGTAAATATTACCGATATAGATAGTGAGTTGCGTGCATTTGATTCCGATTCCGTCGTGAATGTACGACCCTCGAGTTAGTTATAGTAACTCGTTGGTCAATGATCAAATGGATTTATTGATCTCACATATCAGCTCGAACATCAGTAACGTTCATAATGCAAAGGTGGACCATATAAACTTCAACTTTGCACTATCGTTAATAGTTCACTTATCATCTCGATAATGAAATCATTATTTTTGAGAGAACATGATCCGTATGGATATAGTCGGTATAACTTGGGCTGCTTTAATGGTAGTTTTTACATTTTCCCTTTCACTCGTAGTATGGGGGAGAAGTGGACTATAATGGTAATGCTTAAGAATCAATTATTGTGTTCCTTACAGATCATGCATGATAATATCTCCTGTTGCATAAGGATCCAGTAATATTGAATCTTCTTTCCAAATGGAAAGAGTCTTTCCATCCATATCATTTTTTCCTCTTTATCCTCGTAAGTAAGGAATATGCATAATTCCTTATCATTATCATTTTCCTATCTAATTCTCTCTAACAGGTTTGAATTAATTAGTTCTTTAATGAGTCGATAATTTTGTTTCTTCCACTGAAGAACGATATCTCTTCTCTTTCTTAGTAGGAATAAAAAATAGTCCATGTTTCACCGGATGGTTCTGAATTGATCGGATCTGATATGAATTCCGATCTCAGAAAAATATGAGACATAAGTAATAGATCCCTTTGCTTTTTCTTGTACCATTTAAAGTTCCATATCTAATATGTACTATAAAACGATGTTCGTACCGGAAAAAGATGTTTCACTTTGATCCTAAACAATTTGCAAGTACGTTCAGAATCACGTCTGTTTCCATTGGCCCTATTTTCACAGGGGCATTAATAAGTTGATCAGCTCCGTTATTTTATGGTATGAGGTCCTTCATTCTACATTTACCATATATGGACAAGTACTATTAAGATCTATTTATCCATATATGGGGGTATAAGAAGTAGTATAACAGAAAAAGTTAGATAGTCTTTTCCTTCGTACTACTTCTTTTCTTTCTTTTTTGCTTTTCCAAATAAAATAGAAAGCAATCTTAAATAGAATACGATTCCATAACCTATTTTATACTTATGATCCGGATCATTTAGTAATCACTCCATTTTAATACGAATCAATTGCTTTCACTGCTTACACTGCTTCCACTGACCGTTTTGACGTAAGGGATAAGTAAAAAAGCAGTAGGAATTGAAATGAACAGTGCAACAGCAAGAAATGCTTGGTTATTGACTTCCATGATCTCCTGATTTTTACTTCGTTTCAAATAGCTCGAGATTTTATCTCATAGAGATGAATCTTTCAAGATCCATGAAATAGATGTGATTTAATGAATAGAATCGGTTCGAGTAATGGAACCTAACTAACGGATTGAATGAATTATTCGATGGAAATAGTATAACATAATATGATCTTTTTTTTATATGATTAATAGTCAAAACTTACGTGCATCATAAAACATTCCGATCAACGAAAGAATAGAATTCGTACGAATAATAACCTTCTGCTACCCTAGAAGACGTTCGTCAGACATGATCAGACATGAGAGGTATTTCGTTTAGATCTCCACGGTTTAGATTGAATATTAAGCCTATCCGCCGGTCCGGTGATTATATATCGGTCCGGTGATTATATAGAAGTATAATTCTATTCAATTTATCCAGAGGTCCACCCATGACCCTGGAATGAGAAGGACTATTCGGATAGTTCGTCCAGATCCTGACATGATCATTCTTGGAAATACAATAGAATGTCTGGAAATCCACTGGCTATCAATCATGAAAAATAAGTATTAGCATGAAATAGTTACAATATTCCTGGGGAAGAACAGAAGGAAGATCTACTGTAAATAATTGTGAATTATCTATAGGGATCTCCGTGGGATTCTTACTTAGGAGAACTACCTAAGTGTAACCCTAAAACTCTGTGCTTTGTCACCCTAAAATCTATTTATTTCCCCTTTTTTTTTATTATTCGGGGAGGGAATAATATTTATTGCAGATTCACTATGATTATTAGATGTTATCCCCGTAAGAAGGGTCTTTTTCCAAACTGAATTATCGATCTGGTAAATGTATCTATGAGTATATCTATTAATATGAATAGATATACTCAAAATCTATATGAATAGATATACTCAATATCTGTATCAATAGATATACTCAATATTTATATGAATAGTAAATACTCAATATCTATATGAATAGTAAATACTATTCTCTTTTTCACTCTTCTACGGGGATTAAGAGCTTCATTTATTAACTTATTGGATCGGGACTGACGGGGCTCGAACCCGCAACTTCCGTCTTGACAGGGCGGTACTCTAACCAATTGAACTACAATCCCAATACAGTACAGTTCATCATATTTATTTTATAGTAGGTTCTAGATAGCATCGTATAAATTACGTGAGTGCTAGGTCAATTAAATATCTTATCCTTCCCTTTCATCTTTGAAAGTATCAATCCACATGGAATTGGGCACATATCCATATCAATTTCATAGATAGAGTATCGGGAGGGGGGTAGAGTTCAATAACCAATTATCTTTTCATCCATGATTGGCATGAATATATCATACCGATAGATTGGTACTGATGATATTGGTTGGGTCGAGCTGGATTTGAACCAGCGTAGGCATATCGCCAACGGATTTACAGTCCGTCCCCATTAACCACTCGGGCATCGACCCAGGAACAAGAAAGTTATTGAAAGTCTTTAGGTTAATATACTGAACGAATGGGTATCCTATTTCATGGTACCCCTAGGGGAAGTCGAATCCCCGTTGCCTCCTTGAAAGAGAGATGTCCTAATCCGCTAGACGATAGGGGCCGCCAATTCTCATCTCATAATATGAGAGTTCCCCGGAAGTTGTCAATAGTATTGACAGAATTATTAATAATCTTCTTATTGGTTTCTTATCCTTATTATTCGTTCATTCAAAAACTTTTATATCTACTACAAAATAAAGAATCCACCCAGAGAGGGTTTGCTCGTATATACCAATAAAAAAGGTTTCCTTATGGGAAAAAATCCTTTGTGCATTGCTCGGATATGCCTATACATTCCGTTGAATCAGAACGTTTAACAACACAACAATGGAAAATATTTGAAAAATGTCCCATCCATATTGCGTTCATGTGTGATAAGGATCCTTCGGACTCACCGTACGTACGGAATTTAGATATATTGGTTCTGGGAGCGAAAGGGAGGTATATACCGGACAATTCTTTTTTTTTTTTTTTTTTTTCATTTTTTAGAAAAAGTTAAGCACTATACCCTAATATGGGAACGTAAAGTATATTGGGAACATAAAGTATACGAAGTTGTGTTACACATGGATTTTTCCATCTTGGAGAAAAGGGTATTGGTTCTTAACCTATCTGGAAATAAATAGAGCTTTGGATGGATCAGAAATCCATTTCAAATATCCTTTCACTATTTGAGTTAATAATGTAACGAATCACACTCACTTTTATCACTAAACTATACACGCCACAATCCTATTGACAGATATTCCGTCACTTCTTTACTTCCTTTCACATTTGAATCCAATTTTGGAATTCCTTAATTCTTTCTCTTCCATTTCCTAGAGAGAACAAAGGATTCTATTGATTCTAGGTTTTTATTTCCCCTTGGAATTTTTTCCTCAACTGCTCTAATCTTATACAGGAATAATGTTTACACCTGGTGAAATGATGTCTTCTACAAAATGTAGAAGGATTCTATTCCACCAATCTTGGATTAAGAAAGAAAAGAATTGGTGAAATATATCGCCATCTTTCAAAATGGAAGGGGTTTCCTTACAACCATTGATCTTCTTAGGAGATAGATTCTATCCGGGAACATATTCCTCTTTTCAATTTTTATACAATTTGTAGAAGAATGATATTCGAAGAATTCTGTTAGAAAAGAATTGAATTCTTTATCATTCTTTTTCGAAAGATCTTCCTCTTCTGAGAGAGAAGGGAGGATTCCATTGAGTCGAGGTTGTTCATCTTCTTTATTTTATCTGAGAGCCATAAACTGGAACGGATCCATATTTTGAGCTCTCAATCTTTGTTTATCTCTTTCCGTTGTCGCTCTCTCATAGTAATAACATCTTGAAGGTTTGCAAGGATAACTCGGTATATATACCATATGGTAATTAACCCCGGTCTAGGATTAACTAATTGTCTGGCACCGGGAATGGTGGGAGCCATACCTAATAAAAAAAAAAAAGAAAATGATCCGAACGCATTGAAAGTCAATACAATAGGACCTGGCCGATTTATCTCTTAGCTATTTTAGCAATATGAACATATTTTTTTCAGGCATAACATAACTTGTTTCCATTCGCTTCATATCAGCTCAGCCCGGAGTTTCCAGTATAGCCATCCCTACCCTACTCTATGGATCATGTGCATCCAATTTGTTGCCCATATATCGTAGTAGACTCATTCATTACTATATGATGGGGGGCCCTTTTAACTCAGCGGTAGAGTAACGCCATGGTAAGGCGTAAGTCATCGGTTCAAGTCCGATAAAGGGCTGATGTTTCCTACGAAGAAGGTCCGGGTGTCCGTTTCTCATCTATAGAAATTTTTTCATTGAAATATGAAAATAAAAAAGAAGAAAATCCAGTCCGTTTTTTCTCTTATTTTATGGGCGAACGACGGGAATTGAACCCGCGCGTGGTGGATTCACAATCCACTGCCTTGGTCCACTTGGCTACGTCCGCCCCGTAAAAACAAACCAATTGTCTCTATCCACGGTCATTTCTTACAAGAAGAATCAATTTGATAGGTTAATGAACTAACGTTTGTATGTAGGTCGACGACCCCTGACAGGGGATCAGAGCAAGATCGATGACTAGCTCCCAACCAACTCTCGAACAAGTTGTTCAGCCCAGCCGTGGACCTCTGTAAAATATGGGAGAAATATTAAGTATTTCCTATTTATCCCGGAGAAATATCCCTATCCCATCCTCCCTCGGTTCTTTTGAGGGTGGAAGAATAATCTTTCTTCTTCCATATTGATCCTTTGCCCATTCACCCACGAACGATAACGATCGTTTTTTCCCTTCCAGATTATATTATCAAATAAAAAAAAAGAATAATAAAGTTTTGCAGATTGGTTTGGTAGATCCCACGAACAAACAAGCCATCAACATGGTTCGGTTAAAATGTAATTTATAGAGATCTATCTTGGGATTTCTTTTCTTTTTTTATCTTGATACTCAGAACTTTTCCATCCGAACAACTCCGGGGGGGTATTTTATCAGAAGGTCATTGTTTCAAATGATCGAGGCTGCATCGACAAGTTCGACTATATCTGCTTGTCACATATTAAAATTCAGTGAATCTAGACCATTAGAACGAAGGAAGTATCTTGGAACATGCGTTCATCGATGCTTTTACTAGGGTTGAGAAGTAGATCTTTTACATCTGTACTATCCAATCTCATAGTAGTAAAAAGAGATAATCTGTTTGTTGTCTTTCAATTCATTTGAAAGAAAGTTTGATGCAGGTTAATCGGAACAGGATTGGTAGGCGTCAAAACGTATCAAATCTTTCACGTATAAGTTCCTTATGAGCCCGGGCTCATTCCGATATAACATGATTTCGGACAGATCTATTGTCTAGCCGAATAGAGATCTATTTGTAACGGGGCAGAAGGCGGCTTCTTTTGGGCCGCAATCCACATCATTTTTGAGCAAAGGGTTATATAGTTTCGTCCCAACAGACTTATTTATTCTATTGTTCTAAAACGCATTCCATTAAATATGTGTATTCTATAGTGGGGTAGATTAAAGTAAATGTTGGTTGGTCTAGATTTCAATCCAATATGCGTAGCCGGTAGATTGCATGTTTGTGGTATGTTACCAGAACGGAACTAGAGGGAAAAGTGTTTTTCCCAATATAAAAAATAATGGGTCTGGAAAACCATGTGATGATCTTAGGTGAAGAAAGAGAACGAACCAAAGGTTTGTCTTTAGCTAGGATGGATCAAATCCAAAGAATTTTCCTTTCCGGGTATTTAAAATATTCATTTATCACTTATATGGTTCAAGAATATATTTTATTTACCACACATAACATATTGTATAAAATCTTAGTTGATAAAGATCTTCGCCCCGATCTTTAGCAAAGGGATTGAACGAACGGAAGAGGACTTCGTTCAACCCCAACGGAATGCGTTGCATTTGGATGGAGCTAAAACGCCACATGTCCGATCGATACTTTGACTGAACTATGGATTGCTTTAAACATATGATATTCGAGATAACTCCCAAGTTTATCGAAGAGCTAGTGATAAAAATGAAAAAAAAAAAAAAAAAAAAAGAAATGTGATACAATATATAAAATATCGTGACAAATTACCCGCTTTTCCCGTGGTTCCGAACTAGCCGATCTTAGAATGGAAATTCTAATAATGGGAAATTTAACGAACATTGTGCAAATCCAAACAATATAGTATGGAATACCTCAATCCTCTATCTATATTTGTATGTAGAATTTCAAAGTGCCTTGAAAAGAAAATCAAAAAACGCCTTGTTTCTTTTTAGTTCCAGTTATACGATCCGAACTATTTTTATTGGACAGATTAGATCAAACAGATACTTCTTAGATCCCCTGTTATAGATTCCCTTGAGAATAAAAGGGAAGGAGGAAGCAATTAATCATACTGGCTAGGAATCCCCTACACCTGATTTATCATATTCCAATGATCAATCCTAATAACTTACTATTCGATCGAACGAAGGCCAAGATCCAATAGATTGGGATCAATCATTAGAACTTTGGGTCTATCGGAAGTGGATTAGTAACCCCCAAAAATGTAATGGATGATGATTGGATATTATCATGTCAGTCGTTACTTAACTTATTTTATCCCCCCTTTTTTTTTTTTTTTTTTTTTTTGAATGAAAAAAGGTTTGTTTACAGGTGTGATCATCTGGTATCGGATCAATCTCGATCGATGAGGAATAATAATCTGCCTGCCCTGTTCCAACGTTCCTAGCCATCAATCTTGATAAGAACATAGAATAGTTTCTATGATCCGAAAAACTCTTCAGGGCCAAGTCATAGGGACTATGATAGGATATATATATATAATAATAGTGTAACTTAGTGGAATGTATAGGGCTATACGGGCTCGAACCGTAGACCTTCTCGGTAGAACAGATCAAAATTCTTATTATCAAAATAATTTGAACTGTTCCAAGAACCCAACATGCATTTTATCGCATTGGGCTCTTTCATTAACTGATGGAAAGATCGGTTAGTTTGCCATTCTCCTCTTTCCAGGAAGATACTAATATGGCTCCGTGTGCCCCAAATTATTACCCTTCGGAAGCAATCCCAAAGTTATTCAAAAGGTTTCCTTGACGTAGGTCTGCCTTGCTCGGGCATAGATTGACTCAAATAGAGTCTCCTCTATCGCTCCAAAAGTAAAATATGACACTTCATACACCTAAAAGTTCATAGAGCGAAAAGAATCTATTTTGAGGTCCCCGTATTATACTCATTATGCCTGGCATTGAACGGAGCTGGGATTGACCATATCAATTAGATTCGTAATTCGAATCGAATCGAACTTCATCTTTGTCATGCTATTGTTCCCCAGAGAAACAAATTGATAGAGTAAGACTATTTCACATAGAATCTATTTCGTGGATCGGACGAATCGATAAACTCTCTCGAAAACCATTGGCGCACGTGTAAACGAGGTGCTCTACCTAGCTGAGCTATAGCCCTTCCTTGCCAATCTTGGTGATACATTACTATACTAACCAGATGGATCACTTTCTGTCAAGGTAGATATTGAATGATTGGATACTATGATCCAATACGTTCTAATAAGTTCGATCGGTGCCAGGGACACATTGTCTATACGTTCAATTCCATTTAGAATCGTTTATAAGTCCAACTCTACCTATGAGAATAAATGACCCACTTAACTCAGTGGTTAGAGTATCGCTTTCATACGGCGAGAGTCATTGGTTCAAATCCAATAGTAGGTAAACTTATTAGATACCATTGAGGAGTCGATGGCATCTAATAAGTTTTACTCCACTTGTTTGGATCGAGACGGAACATTGAATCCATTATAATATCATTATAGGAAGAAAATGTTTAATTAGAGACGGGGAGGCTAGCACTGATGGCCTCTAATCGCGTTCTAGCTCTTTTCAGAGCTACATCAGCCTCAATTGCTTGTCTTTTACCTTCGGCTCGAGCTAAATCATCTTTAGCTTTTTGAAAAGTTTCCTGGGCCTCTTGGAGATCGATGTCAACATCTCTCTCTGCATTATTTACCAATATGGTAATTCTATCATTGTCTATCTTGGCGAAACCGCCCATCAAAGCCATAGTCGACCACTTTCCATTGAGACGTATTTTCATAACTCCTATATCTACAGCTGCCACAAGTGAAGCATGGTTGGGTAATACGCCAATTTGACCACTATTAGTAGATAGAATTATTTCTTTAACTTCTGAATCCCAAACGACTCGATTAGGAGACAGTACACGAAGATTTAGGGTCATTTTCAGAATTAACTTTCCACTTTGTAGTTCATAGCCTTCGCGGTAGCTTCATCAATGTTACCCACCAAATAAAAAGACTGTTCGGTAAGACCATCTAATTCTCCGGAAAGGATCATTTGAAACCCTTTAATTGTTTCCATGAGACCAACATATTTGCCCGGGGAACCTGTGAATACCTCTGCTACAAAAAAGGGTTGTGATAGGAAACGCTCAATCTTTCTTGCTCTTGCTACGATTAAACGATCGTCTTCCGATAATTCGTCCAGTCCAGGAATGGCTATAATGTCTTGAAGTTCCTTATAACGTTGTAAAGTTTGCTTAACCCCTTGCGCAATTTCGTAATGTTCTTCGCCTACGATCCAAGGTTGGAGCATAGTCGATGTTGAATCTAAAGGATCCACTGCTGGATAGATACCTTTGGCAGCTAATCCTCTCGATGGTACGGTAGTAGCATCTAAATGTGCAAATGTTGTAGCAGGAGCAGGGTCGGTCAAGTCGTCAGCAGGTACATAAACTGCTTGAATCGAGGTTATGGATCCCTTTTTTGTGGAAGTAATTCTCTCTTGCAAAGAACCCATTTCCGTGGCAAGGGTTGGCTGATAACCCACGGCGGAAGGCATTCTGCCTAATAGGGCGGATACCTCTGATCCCGCTTGGACAAAGCGGAAGATGTTATCTATAAATAATAATACGTCTTGCTCATTGACATCTCGGAAATGTTCGGCCATGGTTAGAGCAGTTAAACCAACTCTCATACGAGCTCCTGGTGGTTCATTCATCTGACCATAGACCAAAGCCACTTTTGATTCTGATATTTTTTGTTCATTAATTACTCCCGATTCTTTCATTTCCATGTAAAGATCATTCCCTTCGCGGGTACGTTCTCCTACTCCCCCAAATACAGATACCCCTCCATGAGCCTTAGCAATGTTGTTGATCAACTCCATAATGAGTACTGTTTTACCCACTCCAGCTCCTCCGAATAAACCGATTTTTCCTCCACGGCGGTAAGGAGCCAAAAGATCTACTACTTTAATGCCTGTTTCAAAGATGGATAATTTTGTATCCAACTGTGTAAAGGCGGGAGCAGATCTATGAATAGGAGATGTTGTGCTAGCATCTACAGGACCCAAATTATCAACAGGTTCTCCAAGAACATTGAAAATTCGTCCAAGAGTGGCTCCACCAACTGGAACACTCAGAGGAGCTCCCGTGTCAATCACTCTCATTCCTCTCGTCAAACCATCTGTAGCACTCATAGCTACAGCTCTAACCTTATGATTTCCTAATAATTGTTGTACCTCACAAGTAACCTGAATTTCCTGACCGGTTGTACCTTGACCCTGAACTATTAATGAATTGTAAATATAAGGCATATTACCTGGAGGAAAAGAGACATCCAGTACTGGGCCAATGATTTGAGCAATACGTCCCACATTTTTTTCCACAAGTGCGGAAACCCCGAGAACAAGAGAATTGGTTCTCATACAAAAATGGAAAGAATATCCATGAAGAATATATATATATATAAATATGATTTTTCCAATATCATCAAAAAAAAATGTTCCGTATCGGATCGATCAGATCAGTCAATAATGAATGGGAGTTACCACCTTAGTAATAGCCTACTTTTTTTGAAAAGTTTGAATTCATTCATATTTGTAATATGAAGTAAGTAGATGGATAAGGATAAGGATCATGCAGAAGTGTTCAATTCATCTATAACTAGAACCAATTTATCCATAACTTAAACCGAAAATACTTCACAGATCATCTGTGAAATTTGAAACTTGAACGCTATTCATGACCTTTCTCTCATTGGTCGTTATCTCTTCTCTTCGTACGCACATCTGTTCCCTATGTATTTTCATATGGACAATTCGCACCATTATGATATGATCAAAGGTCGATTCGGTTCCTTAAATTCATTAATGAACTAGTTTAACAGCTGAAAGGTGCTCGGGTCAATCCATGGAGGAATAACTTAAAAAGCAAAAATTGGCTTGCGTCATACATCAAAATCGGGTTGCGTCATACATAAAGAACATTATACAATGAGAGTGTATTTAGCAGATCTTATTGTCCAATAACAGGCGACTGTTTTGTAGTATATTTCTGTTAAAATTGATTGTTGACGTTTGATCCATGTCGAGCAGACCTCGTCCTTGCGATAAATCATTTTTAATAAAGGAGGGACTTGACTTATGTCACCAAAAACAGAAACTAAAGCTAGTGTCGGATTCAAAGCTGGTGTTAAAGATTACAGATTAACTTATTATACTCCTGAATATCAGACCAAAGATACGGATATCTTGGCGGCATTCCGAGTAACTCCTCAACCTGGGGTGCCGCCCGAGGAAGCGGGAGCAGCAGTAGCTGCTGAATCTTCCACCGGTACATGGACCACTGTTTGGACCGATGGACTTACCAGTCTTGATCGTTACAAAGGGCGATGCTATGACATCGAGCCCGTTCCTGGAGAGGAAAGTCAATTTATTGCCTATGTAGCTTACCCCTTAGACCTTTTCGAAGAAGGTTCTGTTACTAACTTGTTCACTTCCATTGTAGGTAATGTATTTGGATTCAAGGCCCTACGGGCTTTACGTTTGGAAGATTTGCGGATTCCCCCTGCTTATTCCAAAACTTTTCAAGGTCCACCTCATGGTATCCAAGTTGAAAGAGATAAATTGAACAAATATGGCCGTCCTTTGTTGGGATGTACTATCAAACCAAAATTGGGTCTATCGGCTAAGAACTATGGTAGAGCAGTTTACGAATGTCTTCGTGGTGGACTCGATTTTACCAAGGATGATGAGAACGTAAATTCCCAACCATTCATGCGCTGGAGAGATCGTTTTGTCTTTTGTGCGGAAGCAATTCATAAGGCTCAGGCTGAGACGGGTGAAATTAAAGGACATTACTTGAATGCTACTGCAGGTACATGTGAAGAAATGTTTAAAAGGGCAATATTTGCAAGAGAATTAGGAGTTCCTATCGTCATGCATGACTATCTGACGGGGGGTTTTACCGCAAATACTAGTTTGGCTCATTATTGCCGAGACAATGGTCTACTTCTTCACATTCACCGCGCGATGCATGCAGTTATCGACAGACAAAGAAATCATGGTATGCATTTCCGTGTACTGGCTAAAGCATTGCGTATGTCCGGTGGAGATCATATTCACGCCGGTACTGTAGTAGGTAAACTTGAAGGGGAACGAGACGTCACTTTAGGGTTTGTTGATCTACTGCGTGATGATTTTATCGAAAAAGATCGAAGTCGTGGTATTTACTTCACTCAAGATTGGGTATCTATGCCAGGTGTCCTGCCCGTAGCTTCAGGAGGTATTCACGTTTGGCATATGCCTGCTCTGACCGAGATCTTTGGAGATGATTCCGTACTACAGTTTGGTGGGGGAACTTTGGGACACCCTTGGGGAAATGCACCTGGTGCAGTAGCTAATCGGGTTGCTCTAGAAGCTTGTGTACAAGCTCGTAATGAAGGACGTGATCTTGCTCGTGAAGGTAATGAAGTGATCCGTGAAGCTGCTAAATGGAGTCCTGAGCTAGCCGCTGCTTGTGAAATATGGAAGGAGATCAAATTTGAATTTGATGCGATGGATTACTTGTAACTCAGTGACTTTCGTTCTACTAATTGCACTCGGCTCAATCTTTAACCACTACCACAAAGATTAAGCCAAATCGTGAACGGATATCTGGGATTTCAAAATATCAATATCTATATATCTATCTATATAGATATATCTATATAGATAGATATATATTTCCGAGGTCAAATATCTAAAACAGAGTGAGTCGATGAAAAGATAACGAATCCTACTCATATTTGAAATTGGTCTTATGGATCATTCGATAGGGTTGGTAGCTCAGTGGATCAGAGCTCATGGTTCCGGACCTTGAGGTCAAGGGTTCAAATCCCTTCTAGCCCAAAAGATTTTTTATTTGGGATTAAAATTGACTTTCCTCACGGTATAGGAGAGATTCTTTCTTTATAAAAGAATAAAGGGTTCTATCATAATCTCGGATCGATACTTCGGATTCCTAATCAATAATGAATGGAGATTATTAATCAATGATTCATTCCACTATTGATTAATAATTCTAATCATTTTATTTATACGACTTCTCTTAATACAAAATAAGATAGGAAAAGTAACAATCTTCACCTTTATATGTAAAACTCTATGTCTATAAGGGAATGGTTCGAAGACAGGCGTAAAATAACTGGATTACTAAAAGATTCGGTCGAAGGGGATAGTAAGGACGTTAATGAGACGGATAATCAAAATAAGAAAAATATTGATTACGTTAAAATTAATAGATTATGGGTTCAATGCGACAATTGCGAGAGCTTGCTCTATATAAGATTCTTGAGAGAGAATAAAAGTGTTTGTGAAGAATGTGGATATTATCTGCAAATGAATAGTTCAGATAGAATCGAACTTATAATTGATCGTGACACTTGGTGTCCTATGGATGAAGACATGTACACTCTAGATGTTCTTCAATTTCATTCTGAGGATGAACCTTCTAATTCTGATCCTCTTAATTCTGAGGATGAACCTTATAGTGATCATATCACTTCCTGTCAAATAGAGACAGGTTTAACTGATGCTATTCAAACAGGCATAGGTAAATTAAATGGTATTCCTATCGCACTCGGAGTTATGGATTTTAAGTTCATGGGAGGTAGTATGGGCTCTGTAGTAGGTGAGAAAATAACCCGTCTAATCGAGCGCGCTACCGAGGAATCTCTTCCAGTCATTATGGTGTGTGCTTCCGGAGGAGCACGCATGCAAGAAGGAAGTTTTAGTTTAATGCAAATGGCTAAAATAGCTTCTGCGTTACATATTCATCAGAAGGATAACAAGTTGTTATATTTCTCGATTTTGACGTCTCCGACAACCGGTGGAGTGACTGCTAGTTTTGGCATGTTGGGAGATATCATTATTGCCGAACCTAAAGCGTACATTGCATTTGCAGGTAAAAGAGTAATCGAACAGACATTAGGTCAGAAAGTGATTGAAGATTTTCAGGTGACTGAAAATTTATTTGATCATGGTTTGTTTGATCTGATTGTTCCACGTAATCTCTTAAAAGGTGTTCTAAGTGAACTATTTCGGCTTTACGGTCTTGTTCATAGAAACAAATGAACGTTTAGTTCTGTTCCTTGTAAAAAAAAAAGGATCAAATCGAGTTCCTTGTAACGAAAGTGAAAGTGATAAAGTTTCTTATCGCGGTGAAATAATTATTTATTGAAGATAATTGCTTTTCACTCCTTTCTTACCAACAATTTTTGATTATCAATCCTATACTAACAATAAATATAGCCTTCACTCTCCGAAATAAGATAAAAATTGGTCAGGATTCATGTTCTTACACTATTATATATTATATAGTATGAATAAGTGATGTAATTAATATATCTATATTCTAATAGAGAAAGAAGATCCTCATTGTTGAACTCGGGATCTTATTCAAAAACAATTTTGGATCCAGCTTTCAATCAATTTTCGGGATTTTTGGATTGGAAGAGACAGGGAAAGGAACAATATTTGCGTACATTTATTCTATTGCATACATGTATTCTATGAAGAAGGACGAATAGGACTGCTCATTTGGTCCCATCACTTATTTGATCTTATAATCATTCCTTGTAATATGGATAAACATTTCATTTATTAACTAAGGTACTCGTTCTATGATAATTCCTAGCCTACCCTCTATTTTCGTGCCTTTAGTCGGCTTATTACTTCCGGCAATTACAATGGTTCTTTCTCATCTTTATATTCAGAATGACGAGATTTTATGAATATGATAAATTAAGATTTAAGAAATGGGTTCGGATCTTTCAATTGCAGCAGAACAGATAGGATATCTATATCTATTTCAGATTATATGAGATAGGACCCTTATAGACACAAAATAGGTATAAATATCCATATGTATTTATTCATATTCATATATGAATGTGGATAAATCTTACAATTATATAATATATGTATATATATATATAATTCATTTTATATTCATTAATATCTATTTACATATACATATAAAATCTATGTATGTGTAAATAGATAGGTATTGATAAATATGTTAATATGGATGGTCTGTTATATTTTTGAATATGGCATACATTTTTATTCCTGGATATATTTATACTCCACTGATCCAGTGTTGTTTCATACATTTTGAAATGAAGGACTTATTTGGAATAAACGGTAAGAATTGACAAGAACATAAACTTGGCTGACTTGACTGAAATGTTAGCTATGTATATATATACCTAGTTCATAATAGTTTGGGAACCAAAGGATGAAAAACTTGGTCATTCCCTCAACTTCAATAGGATGGAATTTAATACAATTTTTTATGAATCGTCGATCCAAATGGCTCTGGATAGACCCTATAAAAGGGTCTCGAAAAATAAGTAATTTCTTTTGGGCTTGTATCCTCTTTCTGGGTTCACTAGGATTTTTCCTGGTAGGGATTTCGAGTTATTTTGGTAAGAACCTGATACCCCTATTGTCATCTCAGCAAATACTCTTTGTTCCACAAGGGATTGTAATGTGTTTTTATGGTATTGCAGGTCTGTTCATTAGCTCTTATCTGTGGTGCACAATTTTGTTCGATGTGGGTAGTGGCTATAATAAGTTTGATAAAAAAACAGGAATTGCATGTCTTTTTCGTTGGGGATTTCCCGGAAGATATCGTCGTATTTTCCTAAAATTTAGTATGAAGGATATTCAGATGATCAAAATGGAAGTTAAAGAAGGTATTTCCCCTCGTCGTGTTCTTTATATGGAAATAAAGGGCCTACAAAACATCCCTTTAACTCGTATTGGTGATAATTTGAACCTAAGGGATATCGAACAGAAAGCTGCCGAATCAGCCCGTTTCTTGAATACATCCATTGAAGGGTTTTGAAATGAACCGGGGATAATTCTTTATCCTCGACATAAATTTGAATGTAAAGACATTTGAATATGGATCGGATCAAGGAACATGAATCAATATCCAATCAGGAAATTTTCATATATATGAAAAATTTTTTTTTTTTTTTTTTTCATTTTTAAAGAGCATTTTTAATCTTTGGAAATAACTGGGGAAAGATTTGTAAAGGATCGATCCAGTGATCAGAATTCAAAGGATCTTGGGAATTAATAACACTTATTTTACTTCAAGTTATTCTTGAGTCAGATGGAATGGAAAAAAGAAATAGATAATTGATCCAGATAGAAACGATCTGGAATGATCGGATATCTGGGAACGATCTCCTCCTTATGCTCCGTCTCGCTCATTTGGAGCGAACCTTTTATTCTCCGAGGATATTTTTTCTCGGGGTCAAACAATTATGCAATAGATCAATCTATGGGTCCCATACCTCATTCTATCACTCGTACTTTGTCTAGATTTCGGACAGAACTGACGAGTGAATCAGGTTTGTTAGCGATTCGCGAATTGGAAGTGGCCGAATATAAAGCATCAGCTTCCCTACGATATCTCGCATGTTTAGTAGTACTGCCCTGGTTAATTCCTATTTCATTACGGAAAGGGTTGGAACCTTGGGTTACAAATTGGTGGAATACTGGTCAATCTCATAAAATTTTTGATTATCTTCAGGAAGAAAATGCTCTAGGAAGATTTGAGAAAATAGAAGAACTATTTCTATTAGAAAGAATGTTGGAAGATTCTTCGGGAACACATTCACAAGATCTTCGTATAGAGATGAAAAAAGAAACGATCCAATTGGTCGAAATGTACAATGAAGATTGTATCCAGATAATCTCACATTTATTAACAAATCTAATAGGTTTTGCTTCCATAAGTGCTTATCTCATTCTGGGTAAGAAAAAAATTGCCATTATAAATTCTTGGATCCAAGAATTATTCTATAGTCTGAGCGATACAATGAAAGCTTTTTCCATTCTTTTAGCAACCGATCTATGTATTGGGTTTCATTCGCCCCATGGTTGGGAAATGATGATCGATTCGATCTCCGAAAATTATGGATTTGCCCATAACGAACGAATCATATCTGGTCTTGTTTCAACTTTTCCAGTCATCTCAGATACGATTTTTAAATATTGGATCTTTCGTCGTTTAAATAGTATATCTCCGTCACTTGTAGTAATTTATCATTCGATGAATGAGTAAAGAATAGGTTTTTTTATGATCGACAACAATTGAAACATAATAATAAAGTTTGTTTTCCGTGTTCAGAAATTAGCTATTCCTCCCCCTCAGTCTTCTCCTGGTACGAGACTTTTGATTTCTTACTTTTAGGTTTGGTTCAATCAATATAGTAGCAAAATTTTTGACAGGTAACTATGATAGCTACCTACTCTCACCCAAAAAATGATTTGGAACCAATAATTGAACCATGCAAAATAGAAATAATTATGGCTGGACGAAAAAGATGACTTGGTTAATTTCCGTCCTGGTCATGATACATATCATAACTCGGACATCCATTTCGAATGCATATCCCATTTTTGCACAGCAGGGTTATGAAAATCCCCGAGAAGCAACTGGACGTATTGTATGTGCCAATTGTCACTTGGCCAAAAAACCTGTAGATCTTGAGGTTCCGCAGTCCGTTCTTCCCAATACCGTATTTGAAGCAGTTGTTAAGATCCCCTATGAGACGCAAATGAAACAAGTTCTTGCTAATGGTAAGAAAGGGGGTTTAAATGTAGGAGCTGTTCTAATTTTACCCGAGGGCTTTGAATTAGCCCCTCCGGATCGTATTTCTCCTGAGATTAGAGAAAAGATGGGTAATCTTTATTTTCAGAACTATCGTCCCAATCAAAAAAACATTATTGTAATAGGTCCTGTTCCTGGTCAAAAATATAGTGAACTTGTGTTCCCCATCCTTTCACCAGATCCTGCTACTGATAAAGAAGCTCACTTCTTGAAATACCCCATATATGTGGGTGGTAATAGAGGAAGAGGACAAATTTATCCCGACGGGAGTAAGAGTAACAATACGGTCTATAGCGCTTCAGCAACAGGAAGAGTGAGCAAAATTTTACGTAAACAAAAGGGTGGATATGAGATAACTATTGAGAATACATCAAACGGTGGACAAGTGGTTGACATTGTACCTCCAGGACCGGAACTTCTTGTTTCAGAAGGCGAATTGATCAAGGTCGATCAACCATTAACGAATAACCCTAATGTGGGTGGATTTGGTCAAGGAGATGCAGAGATAGTACTTCAAGATCCATTACGTGTTAAAGGTCTTTTATTATTCTTTGCATCTGTCATTTTAGCACAGATATTTTTGGTCCTTAAGAAGAAACAATTTGAGAAAGTTCAATTGGCCGAGATGAATTTTTAGGTCTATATATTTTTGAAGTTGACTGATTGGATCAAAAATGAATACCCCTTCGGAGATGGAGATCCTTTTATCCTACTTCTCTCTTATATATTCTTGGGAAAAAGTATATTTAGATATATTGACTTTTTGAATAGGGAGTGGGTGATTCAATAAGCACTGGAACAGATCAACTTGTCGAACGATCCCCATATGCTATGCTATATCGTGTACTATATACATGCCATTCCCTTCTTTCCTTGCCCATGTTAAAAAGAAACGATCCGGAAAATAGATAGATAGATCGCAGGGAGGAAAGATGAGGAGAATAACTAAGTCATCTTGATTGAAGAAGATTCCTATTTTCTCTGATCCCATTCTTTATCCTATCCGATTATTCCTCTTCGAAAAGATTCGGAGAAATTATCCGGTTTATCATCGAGATAAGAGGAACTAATCGGGTTTCCGATCCTGTCCTATTCGTCAATTCCTTTCCTTATACTGAGGAATTTCAAAAATGAATAAAGAAGGAAGAGCAGACAAGTAAGGGGCAATATAACTCATTAAGCAAAACAACCCTATAAAACTTTTGATAGGGTTCGTTCCTAATGAGAGAAAACGAATAAAAGGTGTTTTTCCTCCTCTTTTATTTTGTAAGCCAAAATAAGAGAATAAAAGATTCTATCCGTACATTTAGATTCTCATAGTTTGGGCTTTTACAGAAACTTCACAGAATTTCCGATCAGAGAAATGAGCAAATATTGAGTAATTCATATTCTCCGTTTCCCTGTTGTTCCTTCGACAGAGATTGAAATTGGATCGATCCAAACTTTTTTTTATCATATAGCGAAAGAATAGATTGGCTCATCACTTGACTAAAAGGCATTGAATGGAGTAAATGCCAGAGTCATTGTATTAATATGAATCTTCTCTTCTAATTCATATTAATATAGAAGAGAAGATTCATAAAAAAGAGATTTTGATAAGACCTTACCCTTCTTTGAAGGGTAAGGCTTTATCAATTTTTCACTTTCGCATGTATAGTATTCCCCACAGTAAGTGCATTTCCCCTACTATAGGGATGACCCTAATCCGGAATATGAACCATAGAAAAAGATACCCAGTAGACCAATCACGATAATACCAGTTACAGTACCTATCAACCAAAGAGGGATCCTTCCAGTGGTATCGGCCATTTATCTTACTCCCTTTCACATTTTCTTAAGTGGTAATGCTCGAGACATAAACAGTCATAGCATATATAATTATGAGTATTGGATCTTTCCGAATGGAGTTAGAAGATTCTCATTGTTCCTAATTGAACAAATAATTAGAGAATAGAACAGCAAGTACAAAAATGAGTAGCAACCCCCAGTAGAGGCTGGTACGATTCAATTCAACATTTTGTTTGTTCGGGTTTGATTGTGTCATATCTACATACTTTCTTTAGATAGAGTTTATCGCTGGATGAACTGCATTGCCGATATTGATCCCAAGAAAAAAACTGTAGGGACAGCTAGCCCGTGAACGGCCAACCATCTAACTGTAAAAATCGGATAAGTTCTATCTATAGTCATGAGTGCCTCCTAAAAAGATCTAGTAAATTCATCGAGTTGCTCTAACGGATCGAAACGGCCAGTTACTAATGGAACCTCTTGTCGGCTTTCTGTGAAATACTCATTCGGCCGAGGGCTCCCGAACACATCATAAGCCAAACCCGTGCTGACAAATAACCAACCTGCAATGAATAGAGAAGGTATAGTAATGCTATGGATAACCCAGTATCTAATACTAGTAATAATGTCAGCAAAGGAGCGTTCTCCCGTATTCCCAGACATGCTCAGCTCCATATATTATTGTAAAGTCAGTCAAGGGGGAATTGATCCCATGAAAGATAGAGATCAGGAAATGGAAAACTACTGATATCTTCTCCAATCCTTGTTCGATTGTCAATGTTATACCAAGGGTATCTCTGAAGTCTACTGGACCAGTATAGCTAGCCTTCTTCCGACACAGCAATACAATTTTGATGAGTATCAAGAAGGAACAGGATAGAATGATTCTATTCCTGCCAGTGATTCCATCTCTGTTTGGTCAACTAAATCCCAACAGAAAAAAATGGAATATTGCATGTTCCGAGGGAACCCCTCAATCGATGTTGTAAGAATTGCATAGACCATGGAAATTTTCGATCGGAATTAGCTTCTACAGGTAGCTGTAGAACCGAAAAAGAGGATTAGTGCCGCTAGGAGCAAAGGATATCAATCACTATCAATATCAATAAAACTAATCCAGAATATTATACTTTTACCCCTTCCTTTTTCACTCCGACATGACATTATGTCCGCGTAGATTATATCAGTAATTAAAATTGCACGGATCATTTCATTGGTGCTACGCAGATGTATGTCGCTCTTCCAATAGTATCTGACACACGTGGATTTATGCCACGGACTTATTATATAGTACCTTGTATTAACAAGTAGGTATTACTTATTGGATAAAACCGAGTGGATAGTGCATGCAATAAAACCTAGTCAATTTTAGGTATTTAAATTACGAGATACTCCTTGCAAGAGGTGGAATTCTTGTAATATCGGGCTCTACTGGCTATAAGAATGAATATGAAAAAAAAAAAAAAACCTAATCCATCTAGAGGATCGAATGATTGGATCAATAAGATCTATAATTTAAAGGACAAACCAGATATTAATATTCTTACACCTAAACGTTAAATTCACAAAACTTTGGCTATGTCTGTAGAATCAATTTTTACAGTCCAGTCTTTGGACCGATAGCTGCTACTGGTAAAAAAGATAATGTCAGGTGATCCAATCGTACTGATTTAGAATTTATTCACCCTTAAGAAGATTACGTTCGACAATTTGTGAAGGGGTTCGCGAGTGCTATTCATTAATTACTCGATCAATGTGGGGATTTCTAGGATAATGAAGATAATTCCACCATAGATTTCCTCTCATCCATGTTCGTTCATACATATCTTATAGTAGATATAAGATTCTGAATTGGTACAAATTGGGACAATTGATCTTTTGTATTCTGATTTCAAGGTTATGAAAAGAAAAATTTAGGTAATTGTCTCATGAAGATATGTATAAACCATATTTCATTCAGTCCTTCCACGTCTACTATAATTAGTTATTTTGGTTTCTTATTGGCTTCTATAATTTTCACCCTAATCCTATTCATTAGCTCGAGCAAGATACAACTTATTTGAAATGAAGGAAGGGGAAACCAAACCCTCTCAGTTCACTATTTTCATTTCAACAATTTTGTTGATTCTCTCTATATAAATTTATGATCATTGAGATTCATATCAAATTCAGGGTACTATCCAGGATAGCTATTATCCCTACTTATTCCGTTGAATCGAAATGGTTGAGGCTTTGCCATCCGGAATTGTTTTAGGTCTAATTCCTATAACTTTGGCCGGATTATTCGTAACTGCATATTCACAATACCGACGTGGTGATCAATTGGATATTTGATCCGGAAATATTCTCCCATTTCATTGGCTTGGCCTCCTACTTTTCCTGGGAGGTCAGAATCCATTGCTCGTTCCAGTTGAAACGGAATTATCAATAATCTAGAGGGTTTCATTCTCTAGGAACAAAATCACGCTCTGTAGGATTTGAACCTACGGCATCAGGTTTTGGAGACCTACGTTCTACCGAACTGAACTAAGAGCGCTTTCTAAAAAATATGGAGATAAAGGGAATAAAAAATACCTTTCGTTGATACTCTACGAGTATCAAACATTTTTGCATCTGATACGATTCAATTATTTGATGTTCGATTCAAATCGATATAAAATGATCTTTCGTTCCTCTCTCTTTCCATAGAAAAGAAGGGATAGGTAGGGATGACAGGATTTGAACCTGCGACATTTTGTACCCAAAACAAACACGCTACCAAGCTGCGCTACATCCCTTCTAATCATTAGACAATGTTATTTTATATAATTTGAAATCTGTTTCCAATATTTTAACACCTTTAATTCTCTTTGGTCTCGTGGGTGAAAAGACTTTATACATGCATGTAGGGTCTATTATCTAGAATATAACTATGAATTAGCAAAATTTGGTTTGGTGATGAAACATCGTTTTCCTGTTCTATAAATAAGAACCCAGCCCGGATAAAATTATACATATATCCATAAGTTCCGAGTTTCCCCTACAAGAGATTCATAACTATTGGGTTTAATAACTTACGCATTATGATCGATAAGGAGAATTTACAATGCAAGATCTAAAGACCTATCTTTCCACAGCACCTGTGTTAGCTATTTTATGGTTCATATCTTTAGCCGGTCTATTGATAGAAATCAATCGTTTTTTCCCAGATGCTTTGACTCTCTCTTTTTAATTTTTTTCCTCCCCCTAAAACCGAGGAAAAAAAAATTGTGTTAGATCTACTTTTCCTACCTCTTGGACAAATTAGTTGATTCAGCCCCAAATAGAAATCCAAGCTTTTTTTTTTTTGGGGGGGGGGGGTAGAATCAAAGTAGAAATAAAGATCCAAAGGTTCTTTCCACATTTCATTTTGTAAGTACAACTGAAAACTCCTGATCAAGAATTTTTTGACTCAAAAATTTTTCATCGCGGGATCTCCGGTTATCAACAACTTCTATCCCTTTTTCCCTCTTTCTTTTTCAGATCAAAAGGAAAGTAGACCCAATATCTAGAGTAAGTTTATGGCCAAGAGCGGAGATGTAAGAGTAACAATTACTTTGGAGTGCACTAGTTGTACCCAAGATAGTGTTTATAAAAAATTCCCGGGAATTTCTAGATATACGACTCGGAAAAATCGACGCAATACACCTATTCGATTGGAATTAAAGAAATTTTGTCCCTATTGTTACAAGCATACCATTCACGGAGAAATAAAAAAAAGAGATTAAACTTACTACTCCTACCCAGGGATAAGAATAGATCACAGATATAAAAAGAAATGGTATTTCAACAAGATCTTTAATGGAACGATATTTTCAAAAGATTTTGAATAAATAGTATTCCAAAGGTTCATGAAACAAACTATGGATAAACCCAAGCGATATTTGGATAAACCCAAGCGATCTTTTCGTAGACATTTGACACCAATTCGTAGACATTTGTCACCAATTGGATCGGGAGATCGGATCGATTATAAAAATATGAGCCTAATTAGTCGATTTATTAGCGAGCAAGGAAAAATATTATCCGGCCGAGTTAATAGATTGACTTCAAAACAACAACGTCTGATGACTAACGCTATTAAACGAGCTCGTATTCTATCTTTGTTACCTTTTCTTTATAATGAAAACTAATTTGATCCATAGAAATGGGAAATGAACCTACTCCTTAATCAAATCGGAGCTGGGATATCTGTTCGATAAAGAGGCAGATCTTGAGTCTATTGTTGAAAAAGTTTACAGGATTTCATTCTTGGAAAATAATTGGATTTCATTCTTTTTATTTTGTTTATTTCTAATCCAATATTTCAAATATTGAAATGGTTCTACCTTCCCGGAGGGAATTCTCCGGGAGAATCTGTTATATCCATTCCATCTTTATCTATTTCTTTCATTTATATCTAACCTATTTCATCACACGATAAGTTCTTTCTTCAAGATGGTGGAAAAGCAATTACTATCTAATACAGCTATTTGCGCAAGTGTTTTACGATTTGGAAGCAACTGCCTCTTATACAAATATTGGATGAATCTGTTATAAGAGACTCCATTGGCACGGGCTGCTGCATTGATCCGAGTAATCCACAAACGACGAAGATCTCTCTTGCGTTTACCTCTATCTCGATGGGCGGAAGCTAAGGATCTATCTTTTCGTTGGTTAGCAGTTCGAAAAAGTTTCGAATGGGCCCCTCGAGAGCCTGATACAAATGCAAGAATCTTTTTCCGACGTTTTCGAGCTATATATCCACGTTTCACTCTGGTCATTGAAGTTTACTCTTATGAATCGCTAATCTTTTTCTCGGTTAGTCATTTTTTTTTTTTTTCATTGAGAATAAAACTGATTCTTCTTATTTAGAAAAGAAAAGTTCCAATGGCTTTTGCTACTGCAACCTTCCCAACCATAATTCCCTTTAGATAGGCATCTTCTGGGTAGGCAAGGACTGGGACCTTGTACTGAGAATGAGAAAAAATCATGGGTTTCATCGTTTCTATGGTTCTTTCTCCAACGGTAAGGTCCTCTTTATACGCCGGAGCTTCTTATTCATTTCCGAAATATGAAATAAGTATGTTATTGGTAACTTGTACGGTTTACCATCTCCAGCTCTACTCTTTAATCATCAAGTAATAAATACTTTCATTACAAGATCTATTCATACAGTAACGACATGTAATTCTGGGGTTGGCCAGATAGCTGACCCTGTTATTCCGTTCTCGCAGCAATATGAGCATAAACTTTATGCTTCTAAAATTTGCATGATTTCCCCGCTCAATGGATTGATGACCATTCGCTACCAATGAGGAATTGCTTTTCATCCCGCATAAAGGTGATTGGATTTGCACCAATGGAAACCATAAATTTCATCCCCGGTAAGGTTAGATGATGGATCTGTACTTGGTTACAGCGGGAAAATTATTATGTTATTCCGTTGTAATAATTTCCCAGTCTGTTTGAGTCAGCTTTTGATCCAAACGAGTCGCACATACACCCTAGCACATACTCCTCTACGCTGAGGACATCCTCGAAGAGCAGGAGATTTTTTTCTATTCTCTATTGGCTGTCTTGCATTTCTAATAAGTTGTTGAATAGTGGGCATTCTGGCCGGATTGTATGCGGAATTGATTGGTTCAGATTGATCCTAACCATATCGGGTTATTATGAAATGAATCACTTTCCCCCTTTTTTTTTTTTAGGGAACATAGAGATCAAATTACAGTTCATTTAAAAAGAAATGAAAAAAAAAAAAGAGGATCTTCCGCTACGAGATCAACCTTCCGCTACGGCATCAACAATGCCATAAGCTCGAGCTTCTGTTGCTGACATAAAAACATCTCTGTTCAGGTCCCGTTGAATGACCTCTCCAGGGTTGCTTGTTCTTTCTATATAACATTTTGTTATGTAATCACGAAGCATCGTTACGTGTTGCGATTCCTTATGAAAATCTGCGGCCGGTCCGTCATAATAGGAACTAGCAGGTTGGTGGATCATAACCCTAGCGTGAGGTAATGCTATACGTTTAGTAATTTCTCCCCCGATTAGGATGAAAGATCCCATCGAAGCGGCTACCCCCATACATATTGTATGTACATCTGGTACTATTATTTGCATAACATCAAAAAGACCTACTCCCGGTATTACTGATCCACCGGGACAGTTAATAAATGAGAAAATATCTTTATTTGCATCTTCTGCACTCAAATATACCATGAGACCCATGAGTTGATTTGCAATCTCGTGATTTATATCCTGAGCCAAAAAAAGTAATCTCTCTCGATAAAGTCGGTTGTATAAGTCAACCCAATTTGCATCTTCATCTCCAGGGGCTCGGAAAGGCACTTTTGGAACACCAACGGGCATTTTTTTTAATGGAAAGAAGTGAAGCACTATACTCTAATATGGAAACGTAAAGTATATGAAGTTGTGTCACACATGAACTCTTCCATCGTGGTTAGGAAGGTATTCATAGGGGAGGTTTTTAACCTATCTAGAAATAGAGCTTTAGATGGATCAGAGATCCATGTAAAAGATCCTTCAACTATTCAAGTTGATAATGTAACGAATCACACTTTTACCACTAAACTATACCCGCCACGATCCAATTGTAATATACGGATCGATCTTTTGTCCAACCAATAGAAAGACGAGGAGTTATCAACCTCCATTGAAAGTTTCTATCAATCATTACCTCGTTTTCATCATTACATGAATCTCCATCCCCGGAGATTCAATACTTGGGTAAATAGTATTTCATTCCCGGAGATGGCTCATTGTAATTATAAATTACCTTTGCGAACTGCTGATAAAACAATTACTAATGGACCCGATACAACCGTCAGAGTCAGAACAGTGAGCTGTGCAATAACCTCTAGATTCATTTCGTTTTCTTTCACCCCTATTATCCCATCGACTTGATGGATGTATGAATAAAATGTTGTCAAGATCAATCACTTTTCACACTTCTATTTTCTCTTCTCCTTCCCCATCTGTGTAGTTTCGATTAGGAAACAATAGCCTTGAGCAACTAATATCTTTACAATAGCCTTGAGCAACTGATATCTTTACAATAATACATAAAATAGATAGAGAGCCCATTGATGTATTTCAATATCTAGATAATAAAATTGGATACTGGAGAGAAATAAATGGACTAATCCGTTCCGTGTAACTCATTTATTCAAAATGATTGGAGAGGGAATGAAGAGATGATAGCTCAATTTGTGATAGCCTTTTTTCTTGCTTTTATAACAATTATTTTAGCGCTCAGATTAGGTAGAGCGCTGTATTATTGATTCCTGACTTTTCTTGGTTTGGCCTGGCCACACCGGCCAGGCCAATAAAAGAAAAGAATCTTTTTTAACGAAATGAACAATACGATTCGCCAGATTGGTTTTTATCCAACTGAATAATTGCTATATTCATTGTATTGTCGATACAATCCGTACATGCTATGGTATACATCTTCACTCCACCATTCATTTTGTTACATTCCATTTTGGAGAGATGGCTGAGCGGACCAAAGCGGCGGATTGCTAATCCGTAGTACGGATTATCCGTACCGAGGGTTCGAATCCCTCTCTCTCCGTTCGGTCACTATTGATCCTGAAAACGGATAACTTCGGATCTTTCTACAGAACGGAAAAGCTAGATACTTTTTCCACTATTCTTTACGTCCGGGATTACGTCCTGGATCGTTTGATAGAAATCCAAAGATAAAAAGAGAAATGAAAAATATCACTACAGTGTAAACGAACAGCTTAAGAGTAAGCATTACGTAATCTCCGGGATCCTTATTATAAGTACAACAGAATAGATTATCAATCTTTGTACCATATATGGATACTTGAATACCAAGCAATAGTATGATTAATACAGATCACAAAATGATTTCTCCGAATCACGTGTGAAAATAAATCAAAAAAAAGAAGGAGATAATTTATCCCTTTGTTTTCCAAATGTTCTTTCTTCCCTTCTTATTTTTTGGATCAACCAGATATTTATCGAATCTTTATGAAAATATATCATTCGTATCACTACGTGACCAAATAGCTCGATCCGGAGTGAGCGATGGGATCAGAAGGAATTTACAAAGGTGAGTTGAAAAGTTTTTAGCCAGGAGCAGATAAGGTATCTGGATCTGGTATCGTTGGGTGGAGCAAGGATAGAACTTCTGCCACAAAAAATGTAAAGGGTGATACAGAAATTGGATGAATGACAGCGATCCAAAAACTTGAAAAAGGAAAAAAAGGGATACTTTTTATCGAAAACTTACAGCAGCTTGCCAAACAAAGGCTAAGAGAAAAAAGAGAAGGGGAATAATTGGCATTACATCGACAATTGGATCGGAAATTGCATAAGCCTCAGGTAATTTTCCAAAAAAGGGATTATTTAAATGAATAAAGGCATCATCTATACAAATATTGAGTATAACTAGCATTTTTTTCTCCAATAAAAATGAGGGGGGGGTAAAGCCAGAAAAGTCTTTGATTGATCGAATCGATCGAAGCTCTTCGGCAAGTTTGACCAGACTTGGGGTTGGAAGGGATGATTTTTTCATACATACAATATTTTACCCAATCTAATAGAGATTGATCAATGAATGGATATTCTTGTCCCTTTTTCTGTTTCTCCTATTATGTCCAATTCCATCAAGAACCTTTTTTGTCAATATATCCACAAAATTTTCCGGACCAATTGGGATCTGATCTAATGAATCTTGGATCCTAATGGGTTGACAAAAAGTTTTTTATAAGTATTCATTAGCATATGAATAGGGAAATAGGATGGGAATGGGGTGTGGCCAAGCGGTAAGGCAGCAGGTTTTGGTCCTGTTATTCGGAGGTTCGAATCCTTCCATCCCAGACTTATTTCATTGGTTCCTGTTTTACCTTCCCCCCTCTTGTCTTTCTTCTTTCGTAAAAGGTAGATCCAATGGAATTAAAGGGATATCTCTGTGGTGCAAGATGGGAATACGGATCAATTCGAGATAAGGTTCAATTTATGAAATTAGCCCATTGGATGTATGCTGGTCCTGCTCATATTGGAACTCTACGAGTAGCTAGTTCATTCAAAAATGTACATGCCATTATGCATGCTCCTCTAGGAGATGATTATTTTAATGTAATGCGCTCTATGTTAGAACGGGAAAGAAATTTTACTCCTGCAACTGCTAGTATAGTAGATCGTCACGTACTAGCACGTGGATCTCGAAAAAGAGTTGTCGATAATATTATTCGAAAAGATAAGGAGGAAGGTCCCGATTTGATCATATTGACACCTACATGTACCTCTAGTATCTTGCAAGAGGATTTAAAAAACTTTGTGGATAGAGCATCCATAATCTCTGATTGCAACGTCATTTTTGCGGATGTTGATCATTATCAAGTGAATGAAATTCAGGCAGCGGATAGAACTTTGGAACAGGTGGTTCAATATTATTTGGATAAATCCCATAGACAAGAAAATTTGGATCAATTTGTAACAGATGCACCTTCTGTAAATATAATTGGGATTCTTACTCTAGGCTTTCATAATCGACACGATTGTCGTGAGTTGAGACGTTTATTAAAAGATCTGGACATCAGAATTAATCAAATAATTCCTGAAGGGGGATCTGTAGAGGATCTGAAAAATTTACCAAAAGCTTGGTTCAATTTAATTCCTTATCGTGAAGTGGGCTTAATGACAGCGATGTATTTGAATAAAGAATTTGGAATGCCTTATGTATCTACAACTCCTATGGGAGCTGTAGATATGGCTGAGTGCATCCGACAGATAAAGAAATATGTTGATACCTTGGCGGCTCCTATTTTATCAAGCAAAAGAGTTGATTACGAATCCTATATCGATGGACAAACTCGATTCGTTTCCCAAGCTGCTTGGTTCTCAAGATCTATTGATTGTCAGAATTTTACGGGGAAAGAAACAGTCGTTTTTGGTGATGCAACTCATGCTGCTTCAATCACTAAGATACTTGCTAGAGAGATGGGAATTCGTGTGAGTTGTACAGGTACTTATTGTAAACATGATGCAGAATGGTTTAAAGAGCAAATGAAAGATTTTTCTGATGAGATAATCATCACAGATGATCATGCTGAAGTAGGAGATATTATCGCTCGCGTAGAGCCCTCTGCAATATTTGGTACTCAAATGGAACGTCATATCGGTAAACGTCTTGAGATTCCCTGTGGAGTTATTTCCGCACCAGCTCATATCCAAAATTTTTCCTTGGGATATCGACCCTTCTTGGGTTACGAAGGTACTAATCAAATAGCTGATCCAGTTTATAACTCATTTGCTCTGGGTATGGAAGATCATCTTCTAGAAATTTTTTGTGGTCATGATACGAAGGAAATAATGACAAAATCATTATCCACGGATATGAGTCTAATTTGGGATCCTGAAAGTCAACTAGAATTGAATAAAATCCCTCGTTTTGTCAGGGACGAAGTAAAGAGAAATACAGAAAAATTTGCACGACGAAAGGGCATTTTGAACATTACTGTCGAGGTAATGCACGCAGCTAAAGAAGCATTAAGTACCTAATCAATATAAATTCATTTATTACATTGAGCTTATTCTATACAAAAAAAGTGAATCCAATTCGATATCTATTCCTATCATATCAATGGAGTTAATGACTATTCATAATCACGTCTCGATCATGATTCGAGATCAGCAGGGAGGGATCTTAAAAACATCGTCTGAAACGACGTGGTAGAAAGCAACGTGCAACTTTACATAATTGGTTTGGTGGATGTGGATAATGACATCCAACATTTCATATTCGGATCAAATGCCCTAATCGTTCCACCAAGGCTGTTACAAATAAGCCTAGAATTTTCTCTCGATGCGTCTAACATCTCATCCCAATACAGTTGCCAATCCAACAATGAATTTATCTCTTATTCTGGATTGACAATAGTGTATTGTGTCGATATAATTCGTCCATTCACAATAGAGATAGATATCTTAGATTCATCATTGATCAGTGATTCTATCCAATCATGATAATTCTGTCGACGGATCATTTATTCATAACCTAGATTACTTTATTCTGGAATAGCGGATCGAAAGAAACTATTCATATCCATATATGAACTGACGAGTTCATTATTTGGTCATTCACATAGGTTTTTGATCCCGTTCGTCATTTAACAACAATGATTGGTAAGATTCTATTTACCGGTTCATATTGAGTAACCTCACATTCCACTTCGATCGTATATATATCCTCAATATCTATTCGCAATATGGGTTGCTAACTCAATGGTAGAGTACTCGGCTTTTAAGTGCGACTAAGGTCTTTCACACATTTGAATGAAGTAGAAAACTCGTCGATACCATCGGTAAAGTTCGGAAGACTACGACTGATCCTCGAAGTATAATGAACGGAAAAAACAGCATGTCGTTCCAACATATGATCTTTATGATACCTTATATTATTTTTAGGATACCTGATTGTATTCGATCAGGACCGGATCTTATTCAAGGAATCAAATAGGTGGGAAATGTCTATTATATATTTAGATGATTTATAATATGCTCATCCTTTCGGATCAAATGTGATAATTGTGAATAGGATCGAATCAATTCACGATTAAGTCGAATGAGTCAATGGAGAAAGTTATATGACTTGAATCATAGGTAAACCCAGAGGAACGAGCTTCTGTTCCTCGTTCCAATTAAACGAGCGAGGAATTCCCTTTACTGATCAGAAGTTAAGAGCATTTTAGTACCCGATATCGGGAGGTTTTCCCTGAGTAGATCAGGGATTTATACACTCACAATGAGTCCTAAGTACTCGATACAAATGTGTAAGATAAATAGTGTACTGACCAGGTTGATTTATCCCATGAGTCAGGAGAGCGATCGGTCGCCAGGATAAAAGATTTTCGTTCTTCCTCATGACGAATGAGATCCTTGGGTAGTAAATCTGTTGAATTTAATATAGAATCTTAATATCCGGATATATATATTTTTTTTTTTCCTATCTTGTCCCGACTAGATCGCACCATGTATTATCTCAGAAATTAAGAGGTTATTCTCATGAACGAGGGACATAGCTGAGGTTTTCAAATGGATGAGTTCCATAGATACGGGAAGGAAGATAGCTCTTGGCAACAATGCTTTTTATATCCACTCTTTTTCCAGGAAGATCTTTACGCAATTTATCATGATCATTATTTGGATGGACCAAGTTCCTCTGAATCGATGGAACATTTAAGTTCCAATGATCAATTCAGTTTCCTAACTGTAAAACGTTTGATTGGTCAAATACGTCAACAGAATAATTCAATTGTTTTCTTTTTGAATTGCGATCCAAATCCATTAGTTGATCGCAACAAGAGATTCTATTATGAATCGGTACTAGAAGGACTTACATTGGTCCTGGAAGTTCCGTTCTCTATACGGTCGAAATATTCTGTGGAAGGGATGAATGAATGTAAGAGTTTCCGATCGATCCATTCAATATTTCCCTTCTTGGAAGATAAATTCCCGCATTCCAATTATATATTAGATACACGAATACCCTATTCTATTCATCCGGAAATTTTGGTTCGAACCTTTCGTCGCTGGATCCGAGATGCTCCCTCCTTGCACCCATTACGATCTGTTCTCTATAAATATCGAAATAGTCCAGATAATTTACAAAAATCAATTATTATCGACCCGAGAGTAAATACAAGATTCTTGCTGTTCCTGTGGAATCATTATGTCTATGGATGTGAATCCATTCTAGTTCCCCTTCTTAAACGATCCTTTCATCCACGATCGTTGTCTCATGGATCTTTCCCTGATCGAACTCATTTTGATCGAAAGATCAAACATATTATCAGAAATTCTCGTCGAAATTCACTGAAAAGTATCTGGTCGTTGAAGGATCCTAGAATTCACTATGTTAGATATGCAGAAAGATCTATTATAGCTATAAAGGGTACTCATCTCCTAGTGAAAAAATGTAGATATCATCTTCCAATTTTTCGGCAATTTTATTTCCATCTTTGGTCCGAACCATATAGGGTATGTTCTCATCAATTATCCAAGAATTGTTCTTCTTCTTTAGGTTATTTTCTGAGGGTTCGGATGAAACCTCTTCTGGTCAGGACCAAAATGCTAGATGAGTTATTAATTACCGATCTTATTACCGATGAATTTGATCCAATAGTTCCGATTGTACCAATAATTGGATTATTGGCTAGAGAAAAATTATGTGACATATCAGGGCGGCCAATTAGTAAATTGTATTGGACTAGTCTAACAGATGATGATATCCTCGATCGATTCGATCGAATTTGGAAAAATATTTTTCATTACTACAGTGGATCCCTTGATCGAGATGGTTTATATCGTATAAAGTATATACTTTCACTATCATGTGCTAAAACTTTAGCCTGTAAACATAAAAGTACGATACGTGTAGTTCGGAAGGAATTAGGTCCAGAACTCTTCAAAAAATCTTTTTCAAAAGAGCGAGAATTTCAATTTCATTTTCCGGCTTTTTCATCGAAAGCAGCGACCCGTTCACAGAGAGAACGAATTTGGCATTCAGATATTCCCCAGATAAATCCCCTAGCCAATTCCTGGCAAAAGATACAGGATCTTAAATCTTAAAATAGAAAACTTATTTTACCAATGAAATGCTCTTTGAGTCATTGCCTCGATTCAGAATCATTTTTATTTTTCCATCCGAGAACTAAAATGATTAGGGAATAAATAAATTACATGGGGAAAGCCGTGTGCGATGAGAATTGCAAGCACGGTTTGGGGAGAGATTTCTCGCTCCTTACTGATACTGAAGGAGCAGATAATCCACTCCATCCGACGAGCTCCGGGTTCGAGTCCCGGGCAACCCGGATCAAATTGATCCAATTGCGATAGGTACCTCTGTCCACTTGTTCCGGTTCTGGATCCAATAAAGTTCCTTTTCATATTCATTCGTTCCTATTCACAGGAAACGAACTATCGCAGGTTCTCTGGAAAGGTGATGAAGAATTAATTAATATACCACTCATATCAATTGATTCAGAATTCGGTTCCAGAATCGCATTGCACTTCGTTCGTTGTAGCGATCAAAAAAAATTTGATCTTCTATGCAAAAAATATATAGTCTATATAAAATACATCTCTATACTATCAATATAGATAGATCAGTATATATCCCAACGGGATATATATTGAAATCCCATACCAAATATTGGTTGACATTGATACATGGATCATATTATACTGTCAAATAACAAGCCTTATGCTTGGGAGCCTCTGATGATTTTATAAACGAAGTTCTTACCATGACCGCAATTATAGAAAGACGCGAAAGCGCAAATTTATGGGGTCGCTTCTGCGACTGGATCACTAGCACCGAAAACCGTCTTTACATTGGATGGTTCGGCGTCTTGATGATCCCTACCCTATTGACCGCAACCTCTGTATTCATTATTGCTTTCATCGCAGCTCCTCCGGTAGATATTGATGGTATTCGTGAGCCCGTTTCCGGTTCTCTTCTTTATGGAAACAATATTATCTCTGGTGCCATTATTCCTACCTCTGCAGCCATCGGTTTGCACTTCTATCCCATCTGGGAAGCAGCTTCCGTCGATGAATGGCTATACAACGGGGGTCCTTACGAGCTAATCGTTCTACACTTCCTACTTGGTGTAGCTTGCTATATGGGTCGTGAGTGGGAGCTTAGCTTCCGTCTAGGTATGCGTCCTTGGATTGCTGTTGCATACTCAGCTCCTGTTGCAGCTGCTACTGCTGTTTTCTTGATCTACCCTATCGGTCAAGGAAGCTTCTCTGACGGTATGCCTCTAGGAATCTCTGGTACTTTCAATTTCATGATTGTATTTCAGGCTGAGCACAATATCCTTATGCATCCATTCCACATGTTAGGTGTAGCTGGTGTATTCGGCGGCTCTCTATTCAGTGCTATGCATGGTTCTTTGGTAACTTCCAGTTTGATCAGGGAAACTACTGAAAATCAGTCCGCAAATGCAGGTTACAAATTTGGTCAGGAGGAAGAAACCTACAATATTGTGGCTGCTCACGGTTATTTCGGCCGATTGATCTTCCAGTATGCTAGTTTCAACAACTCCCGTTCTTTACATTTCTTCTTAGCTGCTTGGCCTGTAGCAGGTATCTGGTTTACCGCTCTAGGCATAAGCACTATGGCTTTCAACCTAAATGGATTCAATTTCAACCAATCTGTAGTTGACAGTCAAGGTCGTGTAATTAACACTTGGGCCGATATCATTAATCGTGCTAACCTAGGTATGGAAGTTATGCACGAACGTAATGCTCACAACTTTCCTCTGGATCTAGCTGCTGTTGAATCTATTTCAATAGGCGGATAA